CCGCCCGGGAGGAGCTTTTGGTAAGTGGACGAAGACCGAAGATCACGGGCACGCACCCACCCAGCGGGAGAAGAAGAAATCTAGACGCGCAGCCTATTTATTACTTTTGGTCTTATTTTCTCTCTGCGGTCTATTCCCGGAGCCCCTTTCTTCCTAACTCCGATCCTTGGCTCCATCTTTCCCTGTTAGTTTCTTTATGCGTATGCTCTTGGTGGCAAGTGGTGAAGGGCTCGAACGTACGAATCGTTCGGCCCTAAGGTGCCAAAAATATAGATTTTTTGGGTGCAGCAAAAATATATATTTTTTTACCAAAAAATCCCAGCACCAAGATTTAAAAGACAAATAAGATTAAAAACGCCATCATTAGGGCGAACAAAGCAATAGCTTCTGTTAAAGCGAAACCTAAAATGGCATAACCAAATAATTGCTTAGCCAATGATGGATTTCGTGCAACAGAATGAGGTTGGATAGGGGGGGGGGGTTATTTTCATGCGGCCCTTCGCAGAAATCAAAAGGCACTCATGACGCCCGCCTCCCCCCCCCCCCCCCCCCCCCTCGCAGGGAGTGAACTCCCCGAGCGCCCGACTTCCCCCCGATAGAACCGTACGTGATAGTTGCCCATCATACGGCTCCTTTTTTTCTATATCTTACGTCATTTTCTTACCCTTCTTCCATAAATAAAGTATTTGCGCCTCGAAGACTTTTATAAGCTTTACGACGAGTATAGCACGGACAATGAAACGACAGCATCGCTTTGTTTTCGCAATTAGTTCGTCTCTCTGCCTTCGATATAAGCGATAGCTTTTTGTTTGTGGGTTTACACGCGGTTCGGGGGGTGGGTTCTCGAGCTACGTTGGATCTTTTAGCGTCGATTTGTTCAGATAAACATTGTGATTAGTGATATGGCACTATCTTACACTTTCTAACGTCGAATTCCAGTAATCACGAGACTGCCATCCAAGTTTTTTCGCATACTGTGTGGCATCCTCGTGCGAGACGTAATTGCGGCCCTCGAGAGTCCTATGCATTTATTGTCTCTGGTACAATCTGATCTTTCGGAAAAATTGAGATTTTTTGCTTTCTGAAACAAATTTGGGCCAATATCAGTGTTTTCATTGTCGGATCCCAATCCCCTTATTTTAAGCCGCTCTCAGTACATTTAAGTTCAATATTATCTCCATCAGATTCTCATACTTACTTTTCATTAGGTTCACGCGTAAGATTGGATAATTTCGCCAGGCAAAAAAAGTATTTTTTTGCCTGGTGAAAAGCCAGAATTACATTCCTCGCCAAAGAAAGAGTATAGACTTGCGGCCTTTTCTGTGGGAGGTTTTCCATTCATCCCCGAATGTATATTTCTGTCACCAGGATTACCATTCTTGTAGCTGTCATCCTCGTCGACCCGCCTGGCCTGTTTAGTGCTTTCTAAGCCTAACCAACGTGAGTCGGCGACCACAGGTTGTTCATCTCCCTTAGAGGCTCCCTTTCACTGTCGATTCTCAGTATACTTAAGTAAGGGTGGCAACCTGTGATGGGAATAATCCCCCCTAGTTTATAAGAGCGGCTATTGTCGAGATTCGTCTACCTACACTTGAACAAGCCACTTCCCTGACTCCGCGGCATTGCCAGCTACCCATTTGGCGGGAGTCGGATTACTGCCCGAGGCCCCGGCAGAACGCAAAGCGTCATCGGGTTTCAGATGCGAAGCTCCGCACATCGAAGAATTCCGATAGGGTACTTTCCCTCCCCCCGGTCAGAACCACACGTGCAAGTTTCCCCGCATGTGGCTCGTCTATGGCAAAATTTTTCAGCTCTTGCGGCTTTTTGCCGTATAAGCACTATCAGTTTTCTCTGCACAGGGACGCGCGTCTACTATGCCCCGTGCACCTCTTAACTATGGTAGTTGTTGTGGTATATAGTGTGATCTCCTTTTTGGACCTGGCTATGGTTACCTTAACGAGAGCGTTCGGTCTACAGGTCTGAAGTGATGTAGTGCAAACTGCTTTGTGCTACCGCACAAGTTGGATTAATTCGTGTATTGTGAGTAATCTTGTTTGGCTCTAGCCACGCTTCACTCCATAACAAAATAGAAAAATAAGATTGTAGCTACCTCATTAAGTAAAAAAAACGGAACTTTGGTTTTATGTGGAACTTTCCTAGAGTTTTCGGGGAAATGAGTAGTATAGTGACGCTACCTTCGGCCCTTTTTTTCGTGATTTGCAGGTTCGAACCAAATTTATAGAAAGCAGCCTCGGACGACTATAGGCTATGTTATCTGGCTAAAGTTAGAGTGCAGAAGGCGCCACCGGTCTGCCGTGCCCTTTGTTACCGTTAGTTCTAGTAGTTGCTTTCGCTGATTCTTGCTATCCCTTATAGATGTCTATAAGGGATAGCACATTACCATTACAGCCCTTTCCTCAAAGTTTTTCACGTCCCCGGGCATTCGTATGCATGACCTGTTTTGCCCAGTGTATCCTTAGGAGTACTTATGGCCGATCTGTCACCCATATTTTTTTTCTGGTCCCTTGGCTCGCATGTGTTAACCTTAAAGGGTCCATTGGGGTGATCCCTCGTTTTCACGTTTGGGTGTTTGCCCGCGGTTTAGGTTATTGAGCGTCTTTTCATGCTCCTTGCAGTTCCCCCGGAGGGTTGTTCGCACCGAGAATTTAGTTGGGCCTTGGAGCCTTCCGGGCCGCCTTTGTTGGAAGGGGGTATAACGCTTGATCCTGATGCACTCGCGATAACCGTGCAACGAAACTTGACCAGACCCCATGCTATGGTTCCCCGCGGTCTGTTTCCGCATAAGGTTAGGGGACCGCCCAGGCGATAATCGAATTCATTAACCCTCGCTAATCCAAACGCGCTCTAGCGAGGCGCACACTAAATACGTTTCCAATACCTATAGCAGCTCCCGCTAAAGCAATGGTAGCTGCTCCTGCTCCAATGTTAACCTAAGCCACTCTATTGCTGACGCAGCTTGGCTTCCGAACCGTACGTGAGCCTACGGCCTCATACGGCTCTTCTCATAATATTTGTATCTCGGCGCCTAAAAGAAAGTTTTTAGACAGCAATTAATTGAAAGTTCTCCTGCTTGCCCTCCGCCTTTCTTCGAGAGTAATTTTACAAAAACCTTGGCATCCAGAGCCTTCAAACTTCTCTCTACCTTCAAGAGCTTAAGCTCGTATTGACTCGGTAGCTTTGGCAGTCTTACACCTAACTCAGTACATTTATTATCGCTTACCAAAAAATATATATATTTTTATCTGGAGCGCCCAGTTTTTTTTTTATGAAGTTATGAGTCTCCAAGTGGGCAGATCACAATAATTTACCATTGCGCTTTCGCTTCTTGGAGAATCCTGCTACCAATGAACATGTGGCCTGGCTAGCCTACCCTACAATTGTTCGCTTGGAGTTCAAGGTAGTTACCCCGTTCCCGAGTCAGATTGTTGCGAAAACCTAAGAGACGAGCAATACTGCAGGAGGTGGAACACGCATGTAAAACATAGTGGAAGCAACTACTACTTTCCTGGCCTCTTTGTTCGTATTCCCAGAATGCCCATGATCAGAAATCAAGCTAATCATATTCTTCCTCATTGACCTGTGGTCTAGCTCCTAGTAAGGGTTCAGCATACCGAAGGTGATCGAGCACCGAAGCTTTAACTCGTTCACGAAGTTCCTCTAAGTTTTCTTCCTGCGACCATTCTGCTATGAATTCCGGGGTTGCCACACTCCCATATAATGATCGAGAGTTTGCGGGACATTACCGCGCGACAGGGATTACACCTGCATCCGACAAGAGTTAGAATACTAAGTTGTTCCGGCCAAAAAAAAATATATTGTTTTAAGTATTTTTAGATTTGTGGGCCAACGGGTCGCACTAATTTTGCACCTTCTAGCATAACAATTTAATTTTTATTTTTATCAAAACAATGATCATTCAAGGGCTTATTAATCAAGATGAGGCTGACCCAACCATTTAGCGGAGTGATGTCATGTCCGTTCACGTACAAATGAAGGCTTAAAGATGTGTTCTATTCAAACAACTCGACTGGTGGAGCCAGTAGAGGAGGGGATAGGATACTCTTCGGAATCGTATGGCTGACAATCGCGTCTCATACTCAGTTTCATGAGGAATGCAATTACTATGTAATTGCGGGCGCAGCAAAAATATATTTTTTCCGGCCTCTTATCACGTTTATTGCATTAATGAAATCTTTTTCTTCGTAAGACAAGTGAAATAGCCCCGGTTCACTTCTGAGTCCATTCGATCCCTGGGAAATAAAATCCCTATAATCAATTGATCCGAAGTTAGTTATTGTTGTTTTTTAGTATCTTTACCCACAAACTTGCTTGCTTTTCATAACATAATAAGGCCCGAAAGGACTGGGTTTGTTGTTATGTGATAGATCTGCTGTTAAATGCTAGCGGGCCTCCTATATTAGCATTAGAAAATGGTGAAACCGGATCTGTTGGAATTTCACCATGTCGTATTGTCAAGTAATTGAAAATGAATAACTTTATGATAATATTTAGACACGGCGTTTCTTAGGGGGTCGGCATCCGTTATGTGGAGTTGGAGTTACATCTTTGATTTTGGTAATAATAAGACCTCCTAGTCGTAAACCACGTACCGATGATTCCTTTCCATAACCTAACCCTCTCATTTTAACTTCAACCGATTTAATTCCCAATTGAATGGCAGTTCGGGCGGCATTTTCTGCAGTTGCTTGAGCAGCATAATTGGTTGAGCGACGAGATCCCTTAAATCCTAATGAACCTGAGGAGGACCAAGTTTTTGTATCTCCTTTATAATCTGTTACAGTAATAATGGTATTACTTAAAGTTGATCGAATATATGCAATACCGTGCTTTTTCTTCTTCTGCATGATCTTTTTCCGAATGTTTAGATTTTGTTTGATATCATCGATTGGCTTTTTTACAATCCATCTTATCTCTTTACTAATTAAAAATAAAAATAAGAACAAGTCTGTACAAAATTCATTTAAAAAAGAGAACGCCCCAGCTTTCGAAAAAAAATATATATATATATATTTACTGCGCCTTTTGACTTGTTCCGCCCGTATGCCAACAATAGAAGCCGACCTTAGCAATTGACGATGTTTTTGTGGGGGAGAGACTAATAACAAAACGTCTCATTAAATTTGAAACTAATTACACATCGCTTTACACCTTCATTATTTATCACGAATGATGAAAAAAAACTTACAGCCTGTAAAATCAACTTCGTCGATTGATCGGAACGTTTCTGAATTTGCGACAAGTCTTAGCATTAGTATGAGTTCGTTGACCACGTAAGGGTAATCCTGCATTATGGCGAAAACCGCGATAACAACCAATACTCATCAATTGTTTAATATCCCTCTGAATTACTCGTACTAATTCTAAATCAACTAAATAATTTTGACTCATTATTTTGATAATTCGATCGATTTGATACTTAGTTAACTTACTAACTTTAATGTTATCATTGAGACCTGATTGATCACAAACTTGAATTGCTTTTTTAAGGCCAATTCCAAAGATTCGAGTTAACGCAATTTCTACTTGTTCATTCGACACTAAATTAATTCCTAAAATATATGACATGATTTATTTTTTTTTCCCTCGTTTCTTATGTAGAATTTCGTTTCGATATTGTATACCTTTTCCTTTATAAACTTCAGGAGGTTTATAACTTTTGATGCTGGCAGCAAATTGAGTTACTTTTTGATGATCTATTCCGGTACGACAAATAAGATTAGGCTTGAAGCAAAAAACGCGAACTGCAGACGTGACTTGAAGTCGAATCTCATGACTAAATCCTAATTTTAGATATAAAGTAGAGCCTTGTGGGTTAGTACTGGCTTTATACCCAACTCCGATTATTTCCAAAAAACAAAATAATTTGGCTTCCATAAACTTGACTTGATTTTTTTTCATAAACTTGGCATAGAATCTCGTCATCACCCAAATTGCTTTTCTGTATTTCACGACCACATATCAAAACTTACTTTAAAGTGGATAAGATTTTTTAGTATATCAAGCCTTTTTTTGGTAAATGAGTTGCTGATGAAGAAATTAGAGACTCTGATTCAGAGATTGTTTTCATTCTTTTTATTAAATTTTCGAAGATTAAAATCTCTATAATTATAGCAATTGAGTTGTATCAACTCGCGTACACAAAGATAGTAACCACACTTTGTGGGTTAGGTAAGATTATGAAATGGTCTACGCTCGGCGATATTTTATTGAAAGGGTTTCAATATCCTTAATTCCAAGGGAATCTACTGTCTATTCACTCCCCTGATCGAGCGGAGTATTTTGCAATCTTGCGGAGTAGCCGAATATTGCGTGGACCAATGGGTGAGGTGTTTGACTGACATTCCACGATCAGATTGACTGCCGGCTGGCATTGCTCTGAGCCCAGTGAGCACTCATCATTCGTCTCGGCGCATACATAGCGCGTCGCACAGGTTGAATTCGTTCGATATTCAGAGGCCGAAGGCCGCACAGCACTGTGAAAAATTAACGCCTGAGAACGTAGGGCAAGAAAAAAGAGAATATTCTTTTTTGCAATATTATTTTTTGCTGGGTACTTGCAAAGCTAACCCCTTTATCAGACTACCAACACGATTTGTTTATGCCTATTAAATAACCTTTAGATGCTAATTCACGAGAAACTATACGAGAAACGCGAAATAACTTATATACGGAACGAGGGCGACCCGTAAAAATACATCGATTTCTTACTCTCGTTCTAGAACTATTTCTTGACAACTTAGACAACTTTAAAAAATATTCATAACGTATTTGATTAGTAAGATTTTTATATCGAGAAATGGCTTTATATTGCATTCGCTCTGATTCATATTTGGCCACAAGCAATCTACGTGTGTGATCTCGTATAATTTGATTTGACATATGACTAAACCTCTTTTTGCAAAAAGCCACTCCACAAAATGAAAGCTTCATCTTGTGTTTTGGCTGAAGTGACAATAGTTACATCAAACCCTTGAATATGCTCAAAAATCTCGAAATGATTTTGTATTTCCGGAAATAATCGTAACAACGATGTTGCCATTGATAATTGAATGGAGTTTTTTTGTATTTTAACTGGGTAATCGTAAAAAGATATTATCGTAATAAGTTTTTCCAAAAAATTATACATGGTATACCCTCGTAAAGTGCTTCGTGCTAGGTAAGTGACATATCCTGTGTCTTTTCCCGACTCTCGATCCGATATAAATTTATTGAATCGAAACGACTTTCCTGCCGAATCTCTGCTTTGTGTTTGTGTTAATTTTTGACCACAAACAATTTCCATAGCTAATTTTACATCTTTCATTAAATCAGAGGGTGCCTTTATAACTACTATTATTTTACATAATCTAGGAACTTCCATAATGTTGGCATAATTCAATTTTAACAACAAATCTTGACGTAATAAATTTTCGTAATGAAAACGAAGTCTATTTGGAGTGAACATAAGTTGCTTGTGTTTCTTTTATCTCAGGTAAGAACGAATATAAGCACTGTCCCCTATCTGCTTCACATCCATAAATAGTGAGCTCTTATGTCGTTCCTTTTACATGATGGGAATAAAAGCGTAAGGGAACGTAGTAGTCGGCTCTGGATTTGCTTTGCGCCTTTAGGCTCGCCTTCGCCCCGCCCTCTATCTCATTAACTAATTAGAACCACTGAACAAACTTGGTTGACAAACATAGTTTATGCGCTGCTAATGCGGCAGCTTGTTGCGCATTTGACAAACTCACACCATCCATTTCAAATAAGATTTGTCCTTCTACCACACGAGCAATCCAACCTGTAGAATTCCCTTTTCCTTTCCCCATTCTAACTTCGGTGGGTTTACTAGTAATAGGAATATCTGCGAAAACTCTTACCCATATTTGACCATTTCTTCGGAATTCTCTGCTTATAGCACGACGCGCTGCTTCAATTGCTTGATATGAGATACAGCCAGCTTCACAACTTTTCATGCCATATTGTCCGAAACAAAGTTGCGTACCGTCTGCTTTGCAACCCTTAAATCTGCCTTTTTGATATTTACGAAATTTTGTACGTTTTGGATATAGCACAACTTGTCCCTTTTTTTGTGTTAAAAATATGAAACCCACACTTTGACACCTAAAATCCCATAAGGAGTAGATGCTTGTGCTTTCGCATAATCAATTTGATCGGAAAATACATGTAAAGATGTTTCACCGTACTTTCTGCATTCAGTTTTAGCTATTTCTGCGCCGTGCAATCGGCCTGAACAACAAATACGAATTCCCTTTACATATTGGCATTTTTCAATCTGTTGAAATGTAGATCTACAAATTTGTCGAAATGATTTTTTTTGTTCTAGTTTACAAGTTATTTCCTGAGCAATTAGAGAAGCACTTTGATAAACAGAAGCTATTTTGACTGGCCGAATTAAGGTATTAGTCTTTGTTTGATCGGATAATAAAACTTGCATTTTTTTCCAATAATAATAACGACTGAACAGAGAATGAGCTTTTCTCCATTCAGCATCTCTTGAAATAAAGGTAGCACCGAAATCCAATATAGACCAGGATTGACGAATCAACTCTCTGCTTTTTATTACGCAACTATTATTATATAATGGCATGCCTTCTTGCTCTTGATGGGTTTGAAAACAAAGCCTCGAAAGGCTCTGTTTGCGCAACCAATGAAGAGCATTTTGATATGGGAACGTTAGTGTCCGAACAGAGCTCGTGAGAACCGTGCGCAGAGTTAAAAGCTCTTCTGCGCTCTGCATTTCCGTCTTTCCGGAATTAATTTCTTCAGAGAAAAGCCAAACTGAATAAGCCGTTTGAATGTTCAAAGAAATTTCGGGTCTATTTTTTCTCGCAAAGTCCCGTAAGGCTTCGATATAGGAGCCTTGCCCGGTTTTGGCCATATAGTTTAAGCCTTCTCTTACCAAACAAATGCTCTTATTCGAAAGAATAGAACACATTCTTTCTTCCAAGCTGTTCTCTCTTCTCATTGCTTCCTTCATCGTATATTTTTTAACGATCATGCCCCGTGCCGCCAAATCGGAAACTATGTTAACAATAGGATCAAATTGAATTCGGTTCTTTAGATGAAAGAAGTATTGCATGACTAAATGATTCAAGGGAGCACGCACAGCTGCAAAAATGGTATGTGGGAATACGTCGCTAATTTGACGAAGAGGCCCAAAACCAGAAAACGCATAGCTTTTTTCCGACATTTTTCTATTATCATTCTCTAAAAGGGCATCGTTCCTCAAAAAAGTAGAGTGTTTGGAGGTCATCCAACCGCTGATTCGAAGTAATTGATCGATTTCGTGCATTAATGGTAACCTATCATCGTATCCATAATGTCGAATCTTGACTTCGTTTCGCTGTATATCTGTGGTGTCGTCGATACGCCTAATTAACCTGACCGATTGTACGCTTGTATAGCCTGATCGGCTGAGTCGATTCAGAAAAAATACGTGAATGAATGTCTTTTTAGGAAAATGATGAATAATGAACCTACCGAGACGAAAGCCAAACGTTTTTCCCGTAGGTGGACGTACTAAATCAAAGTAATCTCTAAAATTTATATCTTGATATAACAATTTTCCATAATAATAATCACTAAACCAACTTGAATCTGAACTACGATTCAGATTCAGTCTAACTGAAATCGGATTTATTTTTTGCGCCATAATTCACTATCGTACTTTTTTTTTCGGTCTAATCTTGCTTTTTGAGGGCGAAGCTCTCTTCCCGGAGGAAGAGGGTTTGCGTGTAGAAGCGAACTCTCCAAATTTATGACCAACCATTTCCTCAGTAATTTTTAAAGCAACAGAACTTTTTCCGTTATAAATTTGTACATAGCAACCAACAAATTGAGGCAAAATACAAGATCTACGTGACCAAATTCTCCATCTGATCTTCTTTTGCCTGAACGAACAAGCATCCACAAAAGGCCCTTTCCATACAGATCGTGTCATAAACTAATTTCTGCGTTTTCTTACTACTGTCCTAAATCCACCTTTGGTGGGCCTTCCCCAAGGTGATACCGAAGGTCTACCTCCTTTCGTGCGTCCTTCACCTCCTCCATGAGGATGATCGACCGGATTCATGGCAACACCCCGAACAGTGGGGCGTCTGCCTAGCCACCGGCTTTGTCCCGCTTTATTAAGCTCACGTTTACCATGATTAAGATTGGACACTATACCGATAGTAGCTCGGCATCGGGAATCTAGGAGTTTGTCGACACCCGAGGGTAACCGCACAATACATTGTGGTGTATTTTCAAATTTCTTAATTATCTGAGCAAAGGTTCCTGCAGCTCGAATGAACTTTGCGCCTTGACCTGGATTCCATTCAATATTATGTATCCATGTGCCTATAGGTATATTAGCTAATGATACGCAATTTCCTACCATTTGATAATATGAATCAAGTATGTTTTTATTCTCACTCAAAGCGTAGTCCCCCCCGGGGCGTAGCCAGGCTGCTTCTCGGCTACGCCGCACGGACTCTTCCACTTCAAGGAACTTTTGGGCCTCATTTGCTGTGTGGTTTTGGAATCGAAGGTCCTTATGAGTTATCAAATTATGGGAAGATTTATTAAACCAATCACAATTCATCACCGTTTTGCCAGCTTCTAAGTGATCACTAGCCAATATATAAGTGAAGGGTGCACGATCCACTTTGACCGCGTTAATCCCCAGTCCTTCGTTGCCATGCTCGGGTTTTTTTTTTTGGTCTCTTTTTCTAAGCCAAGAAAGCGTTTTGCGTTCGATCCTTTGCATCCAGAGAGCGCTATGCGTTCTCCATTTTGGGCCTTCAATTCTAGAAAATATATTATCTTCTCCGAAGTCTTTCGTTCGCGAAGCAAATAAAGCAGGTTTTACTCCAGCTAAAGCTATCCTGGGCAAACCAGGAAAGCTACCGAAAAAACCGAAAGTTGCAGCCTCTCTCGTTGCCCCCGGGAAGGAAAGGGCAGAAAAAAAAACGTCATTTCTTGTTTGGGCTTTTCTAGACAGGGAAGAAAACGAAAATAAGAGGCCGAAAAAAAAAATATTTTTTTCTCTCCGACCAAGAAAACGCTTGGCATTTTCTTCTCTTTGACGACTATCCGCTTTATAAAATGCAAAGCGCTTTGCAGGGCGTAGCACCCCTTCGATCCATCGTACTAAAGCAATCTGAGAAGAACGATTCGGATCATATTCGATTCTTTCTACAACGCCCATAGACGAAGTGCTGCGTTGAAAATCAATTCTTCGATGCAATCGCTTCGATCCACCTCCTCGATGAAAAACAGTAATACGCCCTGATGAATTTCTCCCAGCAGACTTCCTTTTTAAACCAAAAGTTAATTGTTTTAGTGCTTTTTTCTTCCAGCAACTATTATTTATCATGGTGTATTTGCCTTTTCTATTTCATTTGAAGTATCAATGACAGCGAAAAACTGAATGTAAACTTCCTCTACTGTCAGCGCCATCAATCATCTACGATAATTGATCGCCATAACATATATCATGCTCATGATTATGCTATCGACCGAAAGCCTATGGTTGCGCTTAAAGCCAACCACAATGGGATTAAAGTTTTACCTGCCAATCAACTACATAAGCGCTATGATCTTGTCTTATAAGAAAGCTAAGCACACTAAGTGTGCATCATTTTTGTTCATGTCCTATAAATATTTTTTTTCGATCTGCACATGTTACGCGGTACAACATCGTCGTAGATGATTTGATAGCCGCCTGGATTCGATTATATGCAGTGCTAACCGACCATTTTATTAATTCGTACTTCTTTTACGCACTTCGAAGCAATTTGATCAAAGTCTGCTAATATTATCCATTCATTATCTAAACGCATCTTATAATTTATAATAAATGTATTTTTAGATTGAACCGCGAATAGATTGCAGATAGTTCACATCACTTATTACGATCCAAAAAATTTTCAGGTAAAAAAAGCCTGAAAAAACATGTATATATATATATGCTTGTACCCTGCAGCCGTTTTGGTAGCTTGGAAATGCGCATCGCATTTTTGAGACTGCTTTTCTACTTGTGGAATTACATAAAGGGAAAAGTGTAGGCAGCGTTGTCTGTCATATCCCTAACTTGTGGCCTTGGCTCTGTGCTCCGATCATAGTGGGGGGACGCCAAGCCCCTGCTCATCTCTATCGAGATCCTGGATAAGAGAGCACCTTTCACGATCTTCTCCCTTCTTTCTGTTTTGGCGATTTATTCGCCTTATGCCCGACAAAGCGGGTTTTGCCCGTGCCAAGCCTTTGGGCGTCATGCGAGACAAGCAAAACATAGCTAGCGGCATAATAAGATATGCCGACTCGGCATCAGCGGCTTCGTGCCACACTGAAGTAATCCAATGATTCCACGCGTTCTACAACTTCCACATTCATTTCTAATACTAATCGTAAAACCCTATGAGCAGCAGGATGTTGAGGTTCAAGATTCAGAGTAAAATTATTGAACAGAGCCTACGACCGGACTTGAACCGAAGACCTTTCCCTTACCATGGGAATGCTCTACCATCTGAGCTACGCAGGCCGATCTTATAGATAGTTATTCGGCAAAAATACCGTGATTGAAGCACTAGGATGTTTCTGTTTATTGCCTTGGCTGCTCCGCAGCCTGAAGGCCCAAGAGGCCAAAGAAAAGTCAAGGGACATTGGAATGATAAATCAAGAATGGGGACACAGCTGCCTACGGCCTTTATTAGACTCAGGGCGCCAACTCTCTACGCGCTTTCCATCTCTAGTCCTAACACGTTTTACTCTCTCTCACTCAACAAATTATTCAGTTTGATCTTCAGATTGTCTTTACCAAAGCCAAGTTCAGACAAAGCATAACGATATCTCCTGCGGCTATTATAAATAAAGCACTTATGCTGTTTTTTTCCAGAGTACATCACTCACCTGTCTATCTGGAGACGATCGGACTTGAACCGACAGCTTCATGCTTGCAAAACATGCGCTCTACCAATTGAACTACGTCCCCTACGGAAGAAATGGGATTTGAACCCATGATACAGTATTGTTGTATTTGTCGGGATAGACAGGCCTCTTACGCCTTCCTTTTCTTCCATCAGTCAGAACCATACGTACGAGTTTTTCCACATACGATTTATTGAGCAACTGTTCAATATGTCAATAATGGTTTGATTAATTGGCTACTATAAAATAATTGGCTACTATAAAATAAATGTTCCATGTATGACACTATATGTGGCAAGTTAAGTGTACCAATTCGATCCGCGGTCCACGAAACACTTTTATAAGCTTAGGCTTCTCTGCTTTGCCAGTATAAAAATCCGCTTCTAATGAAAAAAGCATAGCATAATCTTTTTTCCAATCTCTTTATCCCAGCATTAGCTTAGTATGGAATCCCAACCATCATTACATTGTTACTAGAGCTTCACACCTCGGGATTACTTTATTACTTTCGCCACGGGTAAGATAGGAACACTATGCCCTGTGAAATTTAATTCTATTATATTGCATAGCTTTTCAGCCATACTTCCTTGTTGATGAAGAAAAAATTTTAACTGATCCAGTTCCCAGTCTATAAAGATATATATATATCTTTATAGACTAGTTTTATAATAATTTATTTTTGGATCAAATTTTACCGGGAAAAACGGGATTTGAACCCGCGACTTCTGGCGTGACAGACCAGCACTCTAACCAACTAAGCTATTTCCCCAAACATAATGAATCATCTACGATGATTCATCAAGATCCTTCCATTCTACTGGTTACGTCGATAAAGATCCAAAGGTGAAAATGAAAACCTCGTTCGAGCTTTCAGTGACCTGAAGCCACAAGTCTAATATCGCTAGTGGTCGCGCGCGATCTTATGCTTTGCACTGGAAGGCACTTGGCAGAAGAAAGATTAGTCGACCTAAGACCTTGCATACTTTGTAGTGATTATGCAGTACAGAATGCGCAAAGCAGAAAAAGCGATAAATATATTATTACCGCTTTTTTATCTCGATCTGCCACTTTCTTATGTCTCCGTCAACCATGTTACTCTCTTCCGAAAATAATAAACTCTCATTCACTATGCGAATCCAGCGGGCTTACTTCCCTCTCTCTCTCCCATCATCGTGATTCTACCACTATTAATCAAATTAGTAAATTTATCTATACACTAGATTCGATTTATAATCATCGATAATGTAGAAACTTAACTTGGGTAATAACGGACTTGAACCGCTGGCTCTCTCGGTGTAAACGAGGCGCTCTACCAACTGAGCTAATTACCCTAATGCGTTGAATAATCAACTAGAAAAGAGCACATCATCATGATTAATTCATTTTTCTAAGGTGTTCGCTTTTTACCAATTGCTCGACGCTCTATCTTATTGCACATCACCTAAAAATCTCTCTCACTGCTACGCCACTAAATAAAGTGCTTCCTCCGGCCTCTTGGTCAAAGTGAGGTGGATAAAAAGCCGGGCTCGATAGTAGGAGCATAAGGCCTAAAAATAAAAAGCACAGCAAAAAAATTTTATTTTTTTTGAAGACTAGAGAAATAGATAAAAATATTTATTACTACTTTTTCCCTTGTTATTTGGCACAGGGCGTCAACAAAAGGTAAGTATACCGTCTTAATGCACTATGATTGTATATAATCTTGAGTATATTATGTAATTGATATATAATAATGTCCTTTTTTTTAATCTCGTCGAAAAGAGCGCGGGGGAAGCGAAGCATATTATTCAGAAGCTTTTTAGCGAGAGGATAAAGTAGCCCCAGAAAGCTATCTTCATTTTTCATTCGCTGTGCGGACCCTCCCAGCCACTTTTTTGGGCTTCCCCCATCGCAAAAAGATCTATTCTATTATTTTTAAGCATTCACTATAGAGAGCTCTTTTATCGCTCTGGCCTTACGGGCTCTCTTGCCGTAGGCTGCAGTTGGCTGCGCCAGCCAACAAAGGCTCTAAGAGCTAAATTAAGTTGATGAATGACTTATTGCCTACTTATCGAGGTTCATCCCAGTTTGTTTGCATAGCGATGTAAAGAATGTTAAAAGCTTGCAGCACGATAGAAACAAAAAAAACTTTGCTTTACGTTTTTTGGATCAGAAAGTCCCGGGTTACTCCCAGTCCAAAGCGCCCTTTTTCCATTCATATAAAAATCCAATTGTCAAAATAAATAAAAATACTATCATAGACCAAAATCCAAACAGACCAATCTTGTTAAGAGAAACTGCCCAAGGAAATAAAAAGGTGACTTCCAAATCAAATATAATGAATAGAATAGAAACGAGATAAAATCGTATATCGAAACGACTTCTGGCATCATCAAAAGGATCAAAACCACATTCATAAGCTGACAATTTTTCTGGATAAGCCGAATTGGAAGAAGAAGCGAATAAGAAAGAAACACCGATTAAAATCAAGGAAAATAGCAAACTTATTACTAAATAGACACAAATAGGTGCAAATTCCATAGAGCAAGAACCACTTTTTTTCTGGGAGAATAGTTCCAATGGTAGAACAATGGTCTCCAAAACCACAGGTTAAGGGTTCGAATCCCTTTTCTCCTGATTACACAGGCCATAATTTGGTGGAGGTAGCAATCAATCATGTTCGATGATTGATTCATTTTGGAAATTGTTGCGAAGCGATACACTTGATTTGCTGGAGCCATTAAATATATATTTTTTTATCCCAGAACCAGTTACTAACAAACTCTGTATGAATCTTTGGTAAAAGGGCAACGCATTTACTGTCGATCGGCTCACACATGCATAACCTGCAGTAAGTACGCACGAAAGAGTTTATATATAAAAAAGACTGATGCATTACTTTGTGATATGGTTCTAATCGAATACTAATCAGGCGATACATAATCGATCTGATCTGTTGTTTATATGGGGGCACCCAGTGAAGAAATTGTAGCATTCTCTGATACGAACGAAATGTTGTCGGCATTAGAATGCCATTACTGTATACGTGAACAATATCTAATAGTCAATTATTAATTAAAATACGCGTTTCTGTTCTCTCTCCCTTTGGAGTTTAACCTCACCCAAAAAAGAAAGGTTTTTATTTCTTCGTATGGAAAAATAGGTGAAAACGAGATGGAGGGGATGGAGGGGAGAAGAGCTCCGCTCGTATGATGAAGCCTTACTAAAAGCGTAGGAAAGAAAAAATTTTGGCTGCGCCTCGGCCGCTGTCACCCTCCACCCAGAAGCACAGAAACAAAACCTGCGGCCTGAAAACTTTTTTTAGTTGAATTTCCTTAAACTGAATGAGTTGCTAAGAAGCTCTGTGTAAATTTTTGACAAAAAGTAGCTAGTTGACTGTTAATCTGTTCAGTAATGTTCTTTTGTTGTACGATAGCAGAAAGTATACCTGAGTCTATAGACTTCAAAAGCTCATGTTCATATTGATTAATACTCGAAATAGGAATTTGATCTAAATAACCTTTGACAGCTGCATAAATAACCACGATTTGTTTTTCGATAGGAATTGGGCTATATTGCGGTTGTTTAAGAACTTCCGTTAGTCTAGCCCCACGATTTAATAAATACTGAGTGGCAGCATCAAGGTCTGAACCAAATTGAGCAAAAGCAGCTACTTCACGATATTGCGCCAATTCTAATTTTAAGCTACCACATACTTGTTTCATAGCTTTCGACTGAGCCGCAGAACCTCGAGAGTAGGGTTCGCGCCCATTTCTAGGCGCTAGCATAGGATAGAGGCCCCGGCTCCCTCTCATAGAACCGCGCGCGATAGTCGCCTATCACACGGCTCCCTTCTCCCGAAACCTACTATTTCCAGACCAGGACAATCAACTCATCAACACTGCCCGTGTGTAGTTCTCCATAATGTTAAGTACACAGAAGAAAATTTGCTTCCTATTGAGCGCGATTTGTCCCTGTCCCTAGCCGACTCTCGACGCCATTTTCTGTATGCCAAAGTTGAGTATCCCCGAACTGCGCAGCACCATTCCCTTCTTTAGCACTCTCATAACCCTTGCTCAAATCGCATGGCGTGAGCTTCTTTCTTCTCAAAGGTCGCTTTTTTCCCGTAATATCTGGTTTTTGAAGCTGATCATCGTAAGCGGTCTTGTCTTTCTGGGCTCTCTCGCTTTTGGAATGTTGACCTGTTCCGTGGGGTATTTCCCTGCGCACAGTTGTTCCGCGATGTGCTTCGAATCATCTCCGATTAACGATTTCGGATCTTCCATTCGGCATCCTTTATTTTTACGAGTTTAGATCTGATGCGTTCGTACGCTGCTACGAGCGCATATAGGTCAATTATTATGTCGATGATATTTTAATCGGCCTTAGGTTTCAGTTCCTGAATTCGATCGGCTGCAGCCCTAACTCGGACAGGAGAAGCAGGACTTTTCTGATTCTCAGTTCTATCCATCGCCAAACCGGCGAGGTCCCCCCCGTAAGTTTTTGTGGTGGTTCCACTGGGACCGTATGAATCGTAGCCTTTCCTTATGTATAAGTCCCGATTCCCATGGGAAGTTCCCTCTAGGTATTTAACGATTTGTAGAGCTTTGGTTGGCCCGTTCGTCGCCGTGGAGTTCGCGTGTTTTCCGACGCAGGGTTCCCCTTTTCCTTCTCGTGTAGTAGAAGTACTCATGCTGCGAACGGCACATATCCCAAGTTCACGCAGGTACAACCCTGGGTGTCTTCCCTCTGAGAGTAGGGCGACCATCATCGAGGTTCGTTTTCCTGAACTTCCGATAGTTAGTTTCTGACTTACTGGCTTTCGACCCAGTTATGTTCGGGTAAGTCAGATTACGCGCTGAGGGATCCTACGCAGAGCTTTCCAACTCCAGCGATCCCATGTAGATCTCACCCCGCTCACACGACTTACAGATAATCCCACGTTAATGGCAGGTCGAATTCCACGATAAAAGAGTTCTGTTTCCAAAAAGATTTGTCCGTCTGTGATGGAAATGACATTGGTAGGAATATAAGCAGACACATCTCCAGCTTGTGTTTCAATTACAGGTAATGCGGTCAAGCTACCAGCACCAGTCTGATCCGACATTTTAGCGGCTCTTTCTAATAGACGAGAATGTAGATAGAAAACATCTCCTGGGAACGCCTCACGACCTGGTGGTCGACGTAATAATAATGACATTTGTCGATATGCCACTGATTGTTTCGAAAGGTCATCATAAATGATTAATGCGTGCATTCCATTATCTCGAAAATATTCTCCCATAGCGCGACCTGAATATGGTGCCAGGAATTGCAGAGGAGCAGGATCCGAAGCAGTGGCTGCTACAATAATGCAATATTCTAAAGCACCCGCTTCTGAAAGAATCTTAACCAATTGTGCCACGGTTGAACGTTTTTGTCCAATCGCTACATACACACAATACAATTTTTCACTATCCGAGTTGCCCTGTGCGTTGATCTGCTTCTGGTTCAATATGGTATCAATAGCGATAGCAGTCTTTCCAGTTTGTCTGTCTCCTATTATAAGTTCTCGTTGACCACGGCCTATAGGAACCAGGCTATCTACTGCTTTTAATCCTGTCTGCATGGGTTCGTGTACAGATTTACGTGCAATAATACCAGGAGCTTTAACTTCCACACGCCTGCGTTCTGCAGCGCTTAAAGCACCTTTTCCATCAATGGGTACTCCTAAGGCATCAACCACACGACCTAACAAGGCCTTTCCTACAGGAACATCCACAATAGATCCAGTGCGCTTGACAATGTCTCCCTCTTTAATGGCAGTATCACTACCAAATATAACAATTCCCACATTCTCATTTTCTAGATTCAAAGCCATTCCTTTCACGCCGCTGGCAAATTCAACCATTTCTCCAGCTTGAATCTTGTTTAATCCATAAACACGTGCAATTCCATCTCCAACTGATACCACTCGACCGATTTCATCCACTTGCAATTTGGTATAGTAATTAGTAATTCTTTGTTCTAATAATGTAGATAGTTCTGCTCCAGCCAACTTATTTCCAGTTAATTTGTTCATAAATTAATAAAACCTTCTATCAATAAATAAAATAATTCCACAATCTGAACCTTCAGATTGTGTCCAATTTATCATCTCAGATGATAAAAAAGGGGCATTTATTGGGCGAGCTATTTGAGGCCAATAGAGCAAGAGAGGGAGAGAAGACACAAAATAGAAAGAAAAAAATTTTCTTATTTTCACCTTCTTTCCCTCTATCAAGTCAATAAAATAGCGAAAGCCCACTTTATTCTCTCTAATCCCCATCACCCGGGCGCGGCGTTTCCACAAAAAGTAAATACTCCCGCTGTTTTGGCTCGGAAAGATCGAGTTTGGTTCAAACAGGCAAAGCGGATTATTCAGCATGCCATAGAACTGAGCCGAGCATACAATTACTACGAAATTGAATATTATTTAAATATTATAACGATGGCTGTAAGCAAAAATTGTTTACTTTCTACTCGAATTGTCACTACGCGAACTTTGTTCCCAAGGACTAGCGAAATTGAAATAGCGAAATTCTTGAGTCATCTCAATAGGTTCAGAAACCACGCGTTTCTCTGAATCATCATAACGTACCTCCACATATCCACTTAAAGGAAAGTCTTTTCGTAATGGATGACCCTCAAAACCATAATCTGTTAATATACGGCGTAAATCAGGATGATTAGAAAAATGAACACCAAACATATCCCAAACTTCTCGCTCCCACCAGCCGGCCGACGGAAATATACGGACTGCCGAACAAATTGAAGTTATTTCGTCCACACTAGTTTGTACGCGAATGCGTGAATTATATTGAATACATAGAGTCGAGAATTCCATCACGGAGCCGCAGTTTCCCTGTGCATTTCCACGATATAATAAAGTGCTCTCCGAACCGTGCGAGATAGTTACCTATCACACGGCTCTCCAACTCAAGTTCAGCTAAGGTTATTCGCGATCATCTGGCTCTAAGCGTTGGCTCTTTTCGGCGGCAAAAAAGAATAATAATATATTCTCTATAATAATATATTCTCTACGTATGTGGAGCACCCGTGACCTTGCATTATGGCCAAAACTAGCAGCACATATGGCTTTCAGAACTGCTGCGCCCCCGTATTTGCTTATCACGATAATTCTTGTAAGTAAACGAATTATGGGCTTCGAGCGGACTTTGCTCTTTATGGTTGCCAGTTCTTGACCAGCACCTTGTTATCTATCAGGTAGCTTTATTTGATCATATTGCGCATATAGGAGATGGAAATGGCTGGAAAGTGGCTGGCCCGCTCAGTTCAACCCTGGCCCCTTCTATACCGTACAAACAAGGTAGGTCTTGGCCCGTGTTTACCGATTATTCGCACCTGGAGAATTAGGTGAAAGCTTATTATCTTATAGAGGTGGTAACCCACAGATTGATAACCCTCTATTTATGAGCCAAAAAAGGCTCTCTGCCTGGAACTGCTCTTTCTAACAATGTTCCTAAAGGCATGAAGGCGATCAGAATATATCAAATCAGCTAGAAAAAAATATATATATTTTTTTCTAGCTGCTTAGTCTCATCCGAGCTCAATCCCGATCGCCTTCATGCTGCTTGAGTACACAACGTACCCCCTAGGGGGTACGCCGAGTTAGGCTCCTTCCCCTCTGTTACACAGTGCCAGCGCTTTTTTCTTTACGGGGCCCGTTCTAAATAAGCGGGTACTACGAGCCCTCTGTCCCACGTATCTCTAAAAATGCGTGGTTCACCGGTTCTACCGAATGCTCATAATTGGATGCTTTTGGGCATCTTCGCGCAGTGCGCTTCAGGTGTTTTAGATACCTTGACCTTTATCAAAAGAATCAAGCGCCGTTTCTTTGAAGTTTCTTTGAATTCGCCCTTTGCTCTGATTTTCATAAGCATAGCGAAAAAAATACTTTTGAGGATCTTGGTTTCTTTGTTGTCCTGGTACGACCGTCACTAAGCTCCGTCGTACAAAAAAGACGCTGTGACATTTTGAGTCTTGCCGAACGCGCCCGGGCTAATATCCCGCCTACACCTCACGTTCACAAATGAAAAAAATAAATAAAATTTTTTCTCCGTTCAACTGCGTTTCGAAGACACGGTTGGGTATCGCCTATGGATCGGCTATCATTTCCTGTGATCCCCTTTCACGACAGGCTATGTTCCCTATTGAAAATTCGTTCCGTTGGGTTTCTTTCTGGGTATATCCGTCAAATAAGTCGTGCCCGTCTCGTTGCAGATCTCTACAACGTCTCATTCATTTGCTACAAATAAGCACTTTATTCGGTTATTTCGCGGTCGCCCTTAGTAAATTATAAACTACTTCAAATCTTTGCTTTCGAGAAGGATAATCAACTCCACAAATATCAACCAGGACTTGAAAACGTGTATTGGTATGATATTTCAAGAACCATAATAATTGAAATAGGTAATCAGGATTGGTATATAATATATTTTCATATTTTGATTTTTGAAATTGATGTATCCATTTCGGTAAAGTAGCTATCAGAGATTTGAAAAACGATTGGTTATCCACAAATCGTCTCTTTTTTTCTAGGAAGTAAACACATTAGAACATGGATTAAAGGGCGGAGCGAAGTTTAGGTAAATCGTCTAAAAGCTGAGAGCTTCGCTAATCCTGAACACTTACTTTATTGATGTGATACATCATGAGCAGGATTTACTCGTCATAACAAGGTCACAGGTTAGGCTTCTCAAGTCTTGACCTACTGCGGCCATTTATTCAGAGAGCCACATTTTCAATCAGTATTAGCCAAGGACTCGCTCACTCAATCCTAAATCCGAAGTCAGAATCGCTGTATAGCTGAAGCCGAAGGTCCTTTAAAAAAGGGCTTTCGTCTTTCTCGAATGGACCAGGGTATACTGATACTCTTGATACTGATACCTTTTTTTAATTCCATTAAATTTATTGGCTGGATACGGAAATGCAAAATTAAGCCCCAATGAATATGAATACGTTGTGTAGCATTCAATCTCCAGTGTGAATGTTAGAATCTGCTACGAATTGAACCGATTTGAGTTTGTAAACCCGGAGAACGTGAAGCAAAAAAAAATATAGTTTTTTATGAATGCTTTTTCATGGAGTCATAATAGACAGACTATCTACTTGCCCACAATAAGACGGAAAAAATCGAGATAAACAATCGACCAGAACCTGAATTGAAGTATAAAAGATCCTGGAAACGAATATATAGCAATTTATTCATTTTCTTCATACATGTTACATCATACGTATCTTGAAATTATGCTATAAAAAAGTTTTATAGCATTTTCTATAAACCGTCGGTTAACTAGAATGGAAATATACGAAAAACTGGAATGAACTAGAAAAACAGTCGCAGGAGGCCATCCACCAGCTTTGATCGATTCGTTATCACTGAACCAATAGTTCGCGGGAGATAATAGGCGCCCGTGGTGCTACTGCCATCAAGTTATCCTGACCATCATAAGGAGCAATTATCTGGATCCAATAATTATGACGGTACACCAACAGCACTGGCCACGCCTCAGACATAACATAATGTTGGGCAGGATCGGTCGCTTGGATCTTATCAAACACAGAAACCTCAGTGATTGAGGGTTAGCATAACAGAAACAACTTTTTTATAGCTGCCGTTGTTGGTTGTGCCAACACCAATATAATGATAATTTCTTCGTAAGATTTGACAAAGTTAATTAAATTTTACAATGTGGTAAATCATCGAATTTGATAGAGACAAACAGTGGACGGCAATTGGCCGAATGATTAGGCACTTGCTGCCGGACCTCTTATGAACCAAAAAAACTATCGAATATGCTTTTATTTAGTATAAAAATTACCAGTATAATAAAAAAGATCTGCGCATAAAAGTTGGTAATTGATATGTTTCTAAGCATAAATGGTTCTAGTGTCGTATCCGGATCTAGTATATAATCGGTCGAATCTCAGCAGATTCATGGAGATATAGACAAAAAAATCGATGGAAGGACGGCAACACACCTCGATCATAATAACCAGTTCTACTAGAATTTGTTGAGCCACGGCAGGACGTAAGCTCCAATAAGTCCGATACAGCAGAGATACCGCAGCGTCAAACCTCTCCTATCATCTTGACCTGTTTATCAAAGTCTCTTATTATGGGCAGATAAACTTCTACGAATTCTCATAGATCAAGAATTATGAATAGAAAGGTCGTTTGATCCGGAAATATTGGCTGACATGTCAAGGGGTTTGAGAAAAGGTGCGATTAGACTACATCACTAATTAATGGAAGAGTAATGAGTAGAAAGCGCATACGGGGATTTGGTGGTAATAAGACAGTTAATAAATTGATAGCTTTTCATTTCACACGACTAACATAGAGCGAATTCTTAAAAATGTGGGAAAGCTTGCGAGGACTTAAGTCCTCGCAAACATTAGAATTTTGGATTAATCTAACTTCTAATTCGCCGAGAATGGGCGTAATAGCAAAATAGGAAAAAAAACCAACTGAAGCAATTTGTCCAATAGTAACATATGGTGCCTCCACAGGTTGACATCCAATCCAGCCTAGAAGTAAGCAGTCTGCCAAAAGCAACCAAAACAATTTTTGATGAATTGGTCGAAAACTTGAACTACGTACATATGATGTGTTGATAAACGGTAAAGCAAATAATGACACGAAAACTAGTCCTATGGCAGCTACACCCCCTAATTTGTTAGGTATACTTCGTAGAATCGCATAAACTGGTAAGAAATACCATTCTGGCACTATATGAGCTGGAGTTGACATGGGATTTGCAGGTATGTAGTTGTCGGGATGCCCCAGAACATTAGGTGCATAGAAAATAAAAATAGAAAAAGAGATGGCAAAAGCTACCCAACATACTAAATCTTTTACGTACATATAGGGATAAAAAGCTATTTTATCCACGGAAGAATTGATACCCAATGGATTATTAGAGCCATATTGATGTAATGCGGCGAGATGAATAATAGCAGCAGCAGCTATTAGAAAGGGAAATAGGTAATGGAGGCTAAAAAAACGATTTAAGGTGGCATTATCTACCGAGAAACCACCCCAAAGCCAAGTTACTATAGTGTCTCCTACCACAGGTATTGCGCTGGCTAAGCTTGTAATGACTGTAGCTCCCCAAAAACTCATTTGCCTAAATTCCCTCAAACCCTGTCTCTTTTACGTTCTAAGTAAAGACCCTTTTCAGACTTTATGTATGAATGATGCCCGGCTCCACCGATTTCAGCATTTTACCCAGGATATCGAGCAGCGATTTAGAGTAATTTTCACTAGAATTGGCCCTAGAAATTTTTTTTATCAGTATTTTGTAGAACTATTTGGACGTTTTAGCCCGCGCGCTCTCCGGCCCCATCATACATAGGCCAATAAAGAATAGGCTGATACTTCAACAGTCGAATAGTCTCAACAATTTTTTTAGAAACTCTCTTAACTGCCCTGGAATAAGGAGCCAACTCAAACTAGCCGAGGTTCTATTTAATCTGAAATCTTAAATACTGGTGGGCCTTTGGCCTCTATTTATTCATTCACTAGAGTGGAATAGACATTATGTATGGGAAATGGGACTATATATTTACCTAGCCAAAGATCAATGACAGGCTAGACACCCCACGTGTAGTCTCTGAGGAACTCTCTATGCCATTCTTTTACAAGGCCGAAGATGCCTATTTTAGTGTAGCGAGAATTTTCCTGCGGATTGTCTAGTCTATGAGGACATGCTAAGGATTTTTACTCATGATTTTACACCCACGCAAGACAGCAGCGTTAACAACTGCCACCAAAGGTTGCCCCATACACTTTGCGCTCTCCATACACTTTGCGCTCTCCATGGGAGAGAAGTACCTTAGTAATAAAGAGTTTCCCGCATTTAGTAGGGTTTCTTATCCTTCTATCAGTAGAAGGAAGGGCCAAATTGACCCCATGGCAGTACGTATCCTATAAAAGCTGTTACGATCATTAACAATAAAATGACAACTCCAAGACACCAAACTAATTCCCTAGGACTGGAATAACTTCCATAATATAAACCACGAAAGATATGAAGATAAACCACAATGAAAAACATACTTGCCCCATTAGCATGCATATAACGAAGCAACCAGCCGCCTTTCACATCTCTCATGATGTGTTCTACGCTTGAGAAAGCTAGATCCACATGAGGCGTATAATGCATAGCTAAAAAAACGCCTGTAATTATCTGAATAAATAAGCAAAGACCAGCCAACGAACCAAAACTCCACCAATAACTTATATTGCTTGGCGTTGGATAATCTATCAAATGATTGTTAAATGTAGAAAATATAGGTTGTTTGAGAATCGATAGTCGTCTTGCCATATTAATTATTTTGTGCTTTCTTGTTTTCGCGGATCATGGAAACTCTGTGTTCTTCATGATTGACGCAATCCACCATGGGCAGGATTTACCCATCATTACAAGGCCTTAGGTAAAAGAAATATATATAGATATATATATATATATCTATATATATTTTTTATTCGTTCTATACCGCTCAAAGCCTGTATTTACGGAGTTAATAGAACGAATAAAAAATATTATTTTATATTTCTTTCAATCAAATAATTTGGTCTTCGAGCTGCTATTCAACTCTCTTAAGGTCCCACCAGAAGTTTTTTTTAATTAAAAAATATATATATATATATATTTTTAGTTGCACTGCGGTAAAATTGCTCAATGAGTTTTAAGGGAGCCAATCGAAGGCTACTAGAACCCCGGATACAAAAACTACCCAAGCCAATGATAGAGGCAAAAATACTTTCCAGCCAAGTCTCATTAATTGGTCATAACGATATCGTGGAAATGCTGCACGTACCCATATATATACAAATAGAAAGGAGAGAACTTTAATACTGAACCAGATAGAACCCGGAATTACATTGAGAATAGGAATATTTAGGATAGGTAACCAACCTCCTAAAAAAAGCAATGTACATAAACTAGGAGAGTAAGGGTGTAGCTTCGTGACCCCTTCGGGCTTGGGGATAATAAGATATCCACTCCCTTCTCAAAGAACCGTACGTGACACTCTCGCGTCATACGGCTCCGTTCTGGAAATTTCATAACAACGCTACGCTCAGGTCTCGGGACCACAAAGGCCTCGCAGTGTTAACGATCAGCACAGAATGGTAAAATATATATATATATATATTTTTTTGACAGGATTTCGACTCATGAAGTTCCGTTACTCAGGCTCGTCAAGCCCGCCTAATGTTTATTACCCTTATATTTCCCAGAACCAGAATGATTATCCCCGTTCAATGGGTTTACATTCATCCCCGGGCGTCAGGTACCATCCCTGCCACCCTTGTAGCCGTCACCTGTAATTCGCGCAAGTGTGTCTGCACCCCCTAGACTTAACGAGAAGTTTTTTCTCGCAGCAACCCTCTTTGATTCCAGACCTAGGAGCCCACTTTCCCGTATGAGCATTCGGTACACGTACAGGTCTGGGGAAAAGTTACAAGGTACCCACTTAAGATATCTCCCTAGTCTTGGATAGGTCATCCGACGGGTTCGACCAAAAAGCTATGCTTACACACAAGACTACCCTTCTTTGAAAGCTTCGCGGGACCTACTAGTCTTCAGATCGCCCGGAAGGGTTTACTGCACAAGGCTCCTGCAGAGGCGGCGCAGCCCAACGAATATCAGCTGCAAAGCTCCACACCTCATTAAGATCATATTAGCATATTCCCCTAAGAAAAAAAGAGCAAAACCCATCGAAGAATATTCTACATTATAGCCCGCGACTAATTCAGCTTCTGCTTCTGGTAGATCAAAAGGAGCTCGATTAGTTTCGGCCAAACAAGAAATGAAGAACATAATAAATACAGGAAACAAGGGAATGCCAAACCATATTTGCTTTTGTGCTATTACAATCTCACTAAAATTACAAGAACCTACACGAATTAGTACAGTGATGATAATAAGACCGATAGAAACTTCATAAGAAACCATTTGAGCTGCAGATCGTAATGCTCCTGAAAAAGCATATTTAGAATTACTGGACCAGCCCGCTGTGATAATCCCATAAACACCTAGAGAAGATATAGCGAATAAATAAAGTATACCTACATTTAAATCTGACAATACCATACCGTAATCAAAAGTAGGGGTCGGAGATTTCCCCGCCCTCCGAACCATACGTGACAGTTTCCCGTCATAGAGCTCTCCGCCACTGATTCATCAAAGTGCGTTAAAAATATATATAGTGACATGCTTCACCGATGTACTTATCGAATGGGATCATCGCAGCATTTGAATGTCTGCGATGACTAACCCATCCTTTCGCGAGTATCACCGGCTTAATTCACCACACTGTGACAAGAAAAAAGCCACGCCCTTTACCCCAGAATCATGACTGCCGCTCTTCAGTATCTGGTTCGCTTGCTTTCCCTTCTCACTTACTACAGCGACTCCGTCGACCCTCTCACTAGAGAGTAGGCCGATCCCGTGATTGCGTCTTCGACTTTTTTTCATCTGTCTGTTGAGGTAAGATGTCCGCATAGTCTTATTCCCCTATTGAGAATGCTCCCGAAAAAAAAAATATATATATTATATATATTTTTTTCCGTCTTCTGTCTCCGTTATACCTAGCAAGAGAACCAATTACGGGACCGAGTAGTTACCCGCTGGCTTGGTGAATGCTGTCGTTCAGCAGCTACGTAATTCGGATTCGTCAGCCTCATCAATCCCAACAGTATCTCTTGAGTCGCCCTTGGAAATATAGATCTCCTGTGATTTGCTCTCCCAAATGCTTTTCCACGCGCATTGCGGCAACGCTACCTCTGGGTGATTTACTCCATTGACGCAGACTGGAGATCGGGCACCAGAACATGCCCCATAGCGACGAAGGCACCTTGCACGGCGCACGGTATAACAGCCCAAGCAACCAAACTTAACATGAATGTAATTACTGGAGCCATTATGAAAATAAATAAATTAGCACTACTTGGTAAAATAGGTTCTTTTATCATTAATTTCAAACCGTCCGCTAAAGGTTGTAACAATCCAAATAATCCCACTACATTAGGACCCTTTCTACGTTGCATAGAAGCCATTACTTTACGTTCGGCTAGAACTAAAAAAGCTACTCCTAGTAAAAGGGGTATTATTATTCCAAGTATTCTCGCTAAAATACCGATGATATACAGTCTCATTTTGTTGGCTTTTTTTCTATCTCCTTCTAGACGAAAAGCTATTGTAAAAAAAAATATATATATTTTTTTTTTGCTGCTTTCTTTGTTTGCAAAACCAAGCAAGTGCTACGCACCTTTCCAGAATACATATATATAAGTATTTCCTATAATTAATATTGTTTAATTCGTGTAGCCTACCTATTATCATCCATTATAAGGTATAAGGGCGGGGGGTGCGCGGCTTATGTGAGAACCCGCGCACCCCCCGCATGATGGACAAGGCCGCAGGTCTAGATTCCTTTATTTGGTCTGCACGAGAATGCTACTAGTATACCATCAACACGAGGCCTCTCCGGAGCGCAGCATGAGCACTACCCTAAACAGGCTGACATAGGGCAAACACGCGTGGCGTTGATTCTTCATTTGTCTTATGCGGTTACTCCTAAACAGCTACGCTTTCACTCGTTCAACCGCTGTTGTAGAAAAAGCAGGTTCATATTCTGAAGAACAAGCTTATAGAGTATGACGAAAATATCAACAGCAAACAAAGTTGGGACGCCTTTTATGCTCTCTGGATCGACATTGTAATGTCCCATGCTATAGACCCTCAAACTTCCTCTCGTAGTACTAATTAAGTCATTGATAGCTTTTGGGTCTACCGAAATATCTGTCTCGTGATATCACTCACTGGGTATACCTATGACATGAGTGACAATTTAATTCCGTTTGACCCGCTTTCGACACTGCATGGGCGGCGGCGATCACAACTATTACAAGTACAACTACAACTACTTTGATCAAAGTAGCTTTCCAAAATTACTCATATAAGCAACTACATAATCATATCCCACTCTGTCAGAAATAAATTTTTTATTTTAGAATTCCAAAGAATTAATCAAAATGAAAGGGATATTGCTATGATATCAAAAATTATACAGAATAATATTGATCATAATACCTTTCAGACTAGGATCCATATTGGGATCGCTAAAATTAAGAACGGATAGCACCATCATTATAAGCCCCGGAAAAGCAGACTAAATTAAGTCCTATCTTTAAATAAAATATGATTAGGTTGGTAAAAACCTGTTTCATATTTTTTATTTTCCTCTAATTACCTCCCCACCAATAAATAGATACAAATAGAAATAACCAGACCACGTCAACAAAATGCCGGTACCAAGCAGCTGCTTCAAAGCCAAAGTGATGCGTTTGGGTAAAATGCCCTAGATATTGACGAATAGTGCATATTATTAGGAAAATGGTACCTATAATGACATGAAAACCATGAAACCCTGTGGCTAGAAAAAAGGTAGAACCATAAATACCATCGGAAATCGTGAAAGGTGCTTCTAAATATTCCATTCCTTGAAAGCCGGTGAAGACTAGAGCAAGCAAAATGTTAGAGTCGAAAGTTACTTCATAGAGCCGTACAACTTGGTCGCCATTCACTCATCTGACATACTAAAGTGCTCCCCGAACCGTGCGAGATAGTTACCTATCACACGGCTCACCAACCTGATTCTAGACCACATTTCCCTCCATAGGACACGTAATCATTCATTATGTTCTTAAAGCCTTAGGCTTAATTCCATCCAAACATGAAGTCAGATTTCCCGTATCAATCAATCAGGTAAAGTTCAGAAATGAAAATAATTTCTGTACAGTGATTTAGACTCCTTCTCGCTTTGCCCTCGGACGAATAAGATCGAGTCAAGTACTTTTCTACTGTTGCCAGCTTTTTTTTGAATAGGCGGATACTACGAGTCCTCCGTCCCAGATATCCGGATCATGGCTATCTAGTTCACCGGTACTACCAAGGTACTCTTATACTTACATGGAAATACATAAGATTTTTTCCACTAATAGTGCTTCGAACAGAAAAGCAGCCGTGCTTCCAGTGTTTTTGTTACATAGTTAAATTGGGACCCCTCCTGCTCTGCCATAGGCAGGCTACCATTCTGCCATGGAGGAAATAGCGCTGTAATATTATCGATCGATCAATAACCTGACCGAGCACGCTCGAGTTAGTGTCTCATCCACACTTCACATTCATGAATAACCCATTCGGCTGTATTTCCGAGACACGGTCGGAAAAGTTCTCTAGAGTTGGTCAACCCTGTCTTTTCCTTTTGCAACATGCTATTGTCCCCGTTGTAAATGGTAAGTCGCATCCGTCTCATTGCGAGCATCGGCAATGGTATGATTACAAGAAGTAACCAGAAAGTTTCCTTGATAATTTAACGGTCGCCTGGTAGCTACTAGGGCGTAAACAGCTTGTTTTTTGAATCCAGCTAATATAGCATGATGAGCCCAAGTCACGGCAGCTCCAGATGAAAGTAGAATAAGGGTATTTAGAAAAGGAATTCCCCAAGGGTTTAACACATCAATTCCTTTGGGGGGCCGAATAGCTCCAATCTCTACCGTAGGTGCCAAAGAAGAATGAAAAAAAGCCCGAAAGAAAGCTAAAAAAAACATAACTTCAGACACGATGAACAAGATCATGCCATAGCGAAGTCCTAATTGAACCACAAATGTATGATGTCCTTCGTAAGTGGATTCACGTATAACATCGCGCCACCATACAAACATAGTATATAGAATAATTCCCAAGCCTAAGCGAAGAAGTGTTCCACCTCCCGTAAAAGAGTGCATATACATAACACCACCAATGGTGCTTGCCAGAGCTCCCACTGAACCCAGAAGAGGCCACGGACTTGGATCTACTAAATGATAAGGATGCTTTTGAGAGACACTCATAATTTGTCCTGTGTTTGCTTTTTGGTCTAATTTATTTGATACCCAAGAAACATAATCATACAAAGAGACAGCTTCTACAACGATGGATAGGGGTCAGGAAAAGCCCCTGCCCTCCGAACAGTATGGGAGCCTTTCAGCTCGTACTGCTCACCCTCCTAGATCTTACCTTGGACCGTGCGGCAACCTTCTCGACAATAGAGTTCTCAGTATTTTCATATCCGCCGCGTCGCGGTATTTGTTGTGCACACAGCGCTTTCATAAGATGAGCTCCAGCTAATGCTGGAGAGTTTTTTACACGATGCTGCCGCTGATCCCATTTGGCTTGGCTCGGCTTTACAAGGCTGTGTGTGAAGAATAACTGATTTTTGTTCGGCTTACTGCCTTGCCTAAATAGGCGAGGCGAACTTTTGTGGGTTCTTTATTCAGAGTATGCTCTACAGATCTCCTCGGTGTCATATTTCTTGGCTTTCCTCGAATAGTCTCGTATTAGACAGCTAAGAATAAGAAAGGATCGCGGGTCAATCCATAGTATCGGCCGTGTTTGCCTTTGTAGGTCCTTATCCATATCGCTGGCAAGAAACGAACAACACGATATGCCCGTTTGACTTGAGCATAGAATAGCTTACAGAATCCTTGAAAGCTTACGTTGTCTTAGTAGAAGGAAAGGAAAGTACGATCTTGGACTGGCCCCCTTCGCATGACCTGAATAGGTCTGTGATACTATGAGACCTCTGAACTCCCTCAGAACACTGTCATGGGGATGCTTGACCCCGACTTCCATAGGTTCGAATTCGGTTTTACCTCTTAGTGAGAATTTAGGTTCTTGCGCGGACGTCTGATTTCTCGGACTTGCTCTGTATGGAGTGCCCTGTGGTTCCTCGAATGCCGCAGAAGCTAATGCCCTCAACTGCGGGTTTGACACTATCGGTCTATCAACCACTCGTTCGCCGGTATATCCTGCTTGAGACGTTCGGTCCAGCTCTGGACGGGCTCCGCGTTTCAAGCTCGTTATCCTAACCATATCCTCTGCTCCACCAGAGAGCCCTAATGGGGGCAGGCCCATCGATCCCTGGCCTTTCCTTACTGCTCTAGCCATTATATTGCTATAATAGCTTTTTGGGTAGCTCGCACCCGGGTTTGCCCTGTTCGAGAAAGTGCGGCTGAGCCAGAGTGAACTCAGCAGTCGGCCTATTTATTCGGGCGCACGCATAAACGCATGATTAGTTCCACAAATTTCACTGCACTGACCATAGTAAACTCCTTCTCGTCTAATAAAAATGGAAGTCTGATTTAAACGACCAGGTACAGCATCACATTTTACACCTAAAGAGGGTACAGCCCAGCTATGAAGTACATCAGCAGATGTTATAATCATACGTAGATGAGTTTTTGCTGGTACAACTACTCGATTGTCTACCTCCAATAAGCGCAATTGACCCAATTCTAGGTCATCTTCTGGAATCATATAACTATCAAAAGTTAATGACTGTTCATCAGAACTGTTATAGTCTGAATATTCATAAGGTTGGGTCGACGGCCGGTCCTTGACCCCAAGGGTTTCCTTATACGCCTCCCACCAAACTGTACTTGCAAGTTTCCCTGCAAACAGCTCTCCACGCCCATTAAGAATTAAAAACTCGAAGAGTATAATATGTAGTTCTTTTTCACCCGGAAATAAACCGTAATATACTCTCCACAGTGTATATGCTTCCTGGTTTGGTTTATCGAACCATGACGATCTTTTCGAGGTAAAAAAAGCTTCGACTTTTTTGTCGATATATTTGTAATACTGTGCTTCCGCAATTTCGGTAGTTTTACAAACGAAACACAAATTATATAGTGGGAAAAAATGGGACCTTACTACATGGTTAATCACGTAAAACGACTCCATCCAATACAAGAATTTTTTATGGTCGGGCCCCCTGCTTAGTTTATAGCAATAGGCTTCCCGTCTATTTCTTCCCGACACTCATTAATATTTCAACTTACCACCGGCTGCTTGTGTTATCTTGCTTTTCTTTTCGTCCAATTTCAGTTCGATTTTTTTCGTTAGGAACTTATCTTTGATCCTGACAACTAAGTTTTTTGACCCAATCACTTTTATTATCTAATTATCTGCGTATCCTACATAGTTGATTTTAATGCCTACACAAAGCCGAATAAAGACCACAGGTCGCTTTCGCTTTTCCAGCCGAAGTATTTGCTCTTTCAATTCTAGATTAGTATAGTTCCTTGAGCTTTAGCTTTTGGAATAAAATCTCTTTTGGTCAGTTGTAATTGAAAGCATCTGTCCTTTATTTTATCGACGACGAAGACAGCTCACGCCCCAATCGCCGAGAGTGAAATCGCCGACTCCCGAAGTAATCTCTAATGTTCCGTTCCCAAATTTGAGTCTGATCTTGTGATACGCAGTTTCGTAGATCTTTAGGTCAAATAGATTAGAATATTAACATTTCCACTGTAGGTCAATCCTTTGTGACCTTTGAGTTTCCGCCGAAATTGCCCGACGTTCCTTTCGAGCGGCCGAGACTCCGACGCAGTATAAGCGCTGGTCCCTTTCGGTAAAGTGCTTGTTATTCTTGATATTACCTACTGAAGGACCTCCGTCCCCAGAGAAGAAGAGCAAGTCTCAGATAGGCTCACTCTTTTTCTTACAGCAATTCTGCCACTATCGTGGCTATTGCCAACGTCAGGGGATCCCCCATTCCAAAATATGACGAGGCCAGACCTGTTAGATTCGAAGTCGTGTGCCACTGGCCGTGGTGCTGATGGATTAAATACTTCAGCGCTGTTATCGGACATTGCAGGCTGAGCATCCTATTTCGAGTATATTGCCTACACCGAGAAGAGGAATGTGTACCTCCAGCGACTTGAAGAATGGAACCATAGGCCTATTAGCTGGGGGAGCCTTTTCAGTCTATAGGTTCAACCTCAACTCCCCGTTTCTGGCATGCTCTAGTTCCTTGAGTCTTTCGACGTCAAACGAAGAATAGTTTGGTCTCATCTTTCTTCCGGTAAGCCAGAAGCTTTGCAGACCATAGAACTAGTCCGGTGCATTTCGTTGCACTTCCATCACTTTCATTAAAGGGCGCACTCCAATACCGTTGATGTCCAATAGCTTTGATAGTAATTGTTGGGTCTACTATCTCGTCCATTGAATATAATAGAGCAAAAGATGGTATAGCGATAAACATCAGAATAATACTAGGAAAAATGGTCCAAATAATCTCTATAGTAGTTCCATGAACAATCCTTTCCGGAATTGGATTTCTTTTATAATGAAAATGCCATAGAGCGCGAACCAACATCCATAATACAAAGATCAAGATAATTATTAAGAAAAAAAAAATATCATGATGTAAGATAGGGGTCAGGCGCTTGGTGCCTGCCCTCAGAACCATACGTGACAGTTTTCCGTCATAGAGCTCGCTACCTCAAACCTCGGCCTGAGGGGCGGAGAAGCATTCTTTGCCATCTTCTCCGGAACAAAATATGAAACGTAACGGCGCTACGCGCACCTTGTGGTCTTCCCCAGGACTCAGTGCACTATGGGCCATAATTTCTCTGTGGTTGAGCAATCTTGTAGAAAATAAAAAAAAATCTATTTCTTTATCACTGTATTCTAAAAACTATTGTGCAGTCACCGAGTGATCGCTTCGTAACACGTAGCTGAGATAATGGAATCGTTGAGCGCGTAACAGTTCATTGTATGTTCCATACTCGTATCTACAGGCTTTCATTCGCTCTTTGACTAGATAGAGACACGGTAAAGAGAGAAATATATTGAGGCCGCGTATGTAGTCTGAAACCTCAGAGAGGATACGAAACGGTCTTAGGTTGATCCCCTTAATAGCTAAAACTATGCGTTCTTACTACGGGATCTCTGAATTCTCCCTGTATAGGAAGTTAGTTCCCTAGCTTTCATCATCACGGATTTTAAAGGGTTAGATCCTTGCGTGATGCCTGATTTCTCGGGCTATTCTTATATAGAGTACCACGTGGGGGACTCAAGTCCCGTATTCGCAATTGATATCGAGCGCAAGTTCGGCCGTTTTGCAGGCTTACTATCCACGCGTATGCCCTGATATTCTGCTTGAGACATACGGCCCGGGATTAAATGGACTAGATTCTCACGTGCCAAGTTCGTTAGCCTGATCTTTCCTTATGCTTCGTCGAATCATCCTAGTGAGGGCAGTCTCAATGTTCTGCGAATTTCACATGATGCTTTCGAGGCGACCTCATTGCTAAGGATGCCCCACCTGTGTAGCTAACATCCTGGCGATAGCCAGCTTGAGCAGATGTGGCAGAGTTGGAGCAGAGCTCTGCAATCGTGATGATATCTCTAGGCGCACTCAATTATTCCTTGCATCATAGGTGTTGCTGCGTCTTGAAATCCTAATTGCCAAGGTTCCGCAGCGTCACAATAAGCGATTGGAAATAGCCATGTGTTTTTCAAAATCATTTGGTATATTCTTGTTTTTCCCGGAACTACTTCAGCCCTTTCGAGAGGCCCCACGAAAAAAGAGCCAGCCGACAAAAAAATATATTTTTTTGCCGTACGAGGCAGACCCACGATAATAAATAGTTTCGCGTCATACGACTCTACCTACGCCCAAATTAATACGACTTGAGTCCTAAGAAAGAGAGACTTGGCAAGCTCGATAAATAAAAGAACCTAAGTTCCTTCCCAATGGCTCTTGAAGAAGCGAAGGTATCTTATAAAAACGAAGGAGTTTACGTTTGGGACAGGGTACTTAATAGATAATTTAGGTGGTAATTTTTAGATGCCTGTTGAAGTTCCGCCTATGATACTTGTGGCCTTTTCCTCATGGTAATTTGTCTCGCATACTGATCTCCAGTTTCGTCGCATAAAGAAAGATCGATCCTTAGGCTTTTACAATTTAGTTTACACCACACGCTTAACAGCATCATATAGGCGTGGCTGGCTGTTCATCCTTTATCAGTACTTATTTTTTTTACTATTCAAACAACAAGCATTAATTTCTTTCATTCTACGCTCTTCATTCAGCCTTTTTTAGAAACTGATCCGTGTTATACTAGCTTTATCAGTAAGTATCTGATAGTCGAACTTCAGCTTTTACGATTTTTAGGTCTTTTCTCTCACAATTTTAATGCATTCGCTTTATTTAAATTATGCACGTATCTAGAATATAAACAAGTAGCCTGCCGCAGTGGATGTGCCCATCTTGCACGCATGACCAGATCAAGAGCCTCTACAGGACAGGGTTTTTTTGACAAAATAACAGAGAATTATGAAAACTTTATGTGGTTGTTTATGTAATTCTATTTAAACAACCTTTGAAATAGAAAATATCTTGAACTTTAAACCTAAGATTTCACGATGAATGAAGATAATCATATTATTTTTATTTTCTCATCTATGCGAAACACCTTCCCAACCTCTAAAGGTTGGGTGAAGTCCCAGATCCTTACTTACTAGGTCTACTTTTACCCGTAGGGCTTGTATAGTCTACCTTATCCTCATGAAAAGTTAAAATATTCCCATCCTAAAATGAGCTATTAGACGGTGGGGTCTAAGTTTCATCGCAAGGTTGCTCCGACTGGAATAGCCAATTGGTAGGACTGAAGATACAAGGCGTAAATCAAGGAAATGCTTTTTACGTCGCCGGGCGCCAGTGGGCTGCGCTGCGTCAACAACCCGTTTTTATACTTTATACAAAGTGCCGGCTACGTTCTACAGATCTAAGATTATAGTCGTCTTCGGAATGCACTCACGATTTCCAAGGCTCTCTCATAATTTCTTTTGTAGTTCCGCAATTTCTTTAATTCAATAACCCAAGGGACCAGGACGCGGCCTATTCTGTCAATTCAAACTCTTTAGACTGGATTCGAACTAACGACCCAATAGAGTAAGCTTTTGGAAAAAAAGCGAGCCCCGGGGGCTGCCTCTCTTTATTTATGAGCCTTCAGCGCTTTATTAGGCCTGCCAACTATGGCCCTCCTGAATTGTTCTGATATAGGCGATTCGGATCGCCTTTAAGTTACTTCTTGTGCTATGGACGAAGCCACACGTCAGTCAGTACAGCAATTGGGTATAGCAAGTTTATCCACCTACACGCATAGGTTGGTAGCTACAAGCAAGCTAAACACGATGCATCATACATTTCTTCGTGGGTAAGAATGCTTGGCACAACTGAATCTGTTCTACATGATCAGTATAACTCTCCTGTTAACCGTGAAGATAATATGTAAATAACAAAGCCTACAAAGGCTTTGGATTTGCTTTAAGTATAATTAATCTCTTGTATGTAATTGTAAATCCAATTTATAACAGTCAAACCAATAAAATACTTAAAGGAATTCAAAGTAGATTATGCAACTTTTTGATTATTTATATAGTGGAAAAACCATTTGGCTTTCATTCAGTTATGCAATAACATAGTAATTAGATGCTACGCGATGGATCAGACAAATCAAAAACTAGGCGTGCCTTAAAACACATTAAAAATCTACACGATTTATGCTCGATAGTACCATCCCGCACTTACATAGATGGGAGCTAAAAAACCTCCACACTAATGAGATGAGTCGCGTTTGACCATAAATTTTATCTATATGGGGTCTAAAATTTAGACATAGTCTTATACTATATACCAAAGAAATACTATATACCAAATAAAGGGAAGGTATTGTTTGGACATCCTATGGACAATGCCATGGGAAAAAGCTAAAACCTGTATCAGTATATTCAGCGCACTTGATGGGCATTTGCTCTAACCGCTAAGCTCTTGGAAAAAGGGCACAGAAAAGATAAATATGGAGATAAATGTTTGGCTGCACTCCGCGTCTTTGATCAGAGAAAAGGCGAAATTGCAGTAAAGGGGGTTTGAATTGGATAGAAAAGATAAATGCATCAATGGCGCTGCACTAACTTGGAGAGGAAAAGGAGCCGCCATGCCACCACCCCTTGCTGCTGCGCCCCGCGCCTTTTGGCGGTTGCAGCGCACAGCAAATACTTTTACAAAGTATAAAATTTGTTTACTTTCTGATCCTTCGACCAAAAAAATCTAAAGCAGGACTTAAACCGTTCACCCAGCTTATTATTCAGCATACGTCGAAAAAATATATATCTCTTCGCCTTACGGCTTTACGAAGGACTTTAGTCCCGGAAAACGTTAGCTTTCCGGGGGTTTACCCGCTTTTCTTTCGCACGAAGCAGAGAAAGCGGATATTGAAAGAGCGCAGCGGAGAAGCGAAAAAAACGTAAAAAAAAAATATATATATATATTTCGCTACGCAAATCAAGTTGATTCCTATACGGATGTTTTCTTTCTCGAAGATTTATTATACTCGTCGTTGCACCAAATACATACTTTGTTCATTTTTACTCCGACCATTAAGAAGCTCAAAAAATATATATATATATTTTTTTTGAGCTTCTTAATGGCTTCAGTTCTCTGAAGTTTATATATCTCTGATTTTTTTTATAATATTCTCAAAATCTATAGCATTTTGTCGGAACACATCCTGTCTTTTGACTTGAGTAGTTTTATGCATAGTAAGTACTATAGCCCCGATCATGGCTACTAATAAAATAAGACTAGAAACCAGGAACAAAACAAAATAGGTGGTATAAAGTAAATTACCTAATGTTTCCAAATTAGTCCAACCTTGTATCTTTTCGGCATAAACTGTATATGTTGAATAGGTTGTACTCAATCTCGTTGGTAATAGTGGAATGTAATCATTATCTACAATGAAAAAAATTTCCAACAAAAAAATAACTCCAATAATACCACCTACAGGTAAATAACGCAATACATTCTCGTGAATCTCTGCTATTTTAATATTTAACATCATAACTACGAATGGAAATAACACGGCAATAGCTCCTACATAAACCACTAGAAAAATCATAGCAAAGAAGTCAAGACCTAACAAAACAAGTAACCCTGAGGCATTGAAAAAAACTAGAATAAAAAATAAAACAGAATGGACTGGATTTTTAGCACGTATCACCATAACACTAGAGACTAAAGCAATGCTCGAGAAAACAGAAAAAAGTATCATGGTTATTTTACTAAGTCCCTTTTATTATTTGCTTTAACAAAAAATATATAGATTTTTTTTCTACGCATCATCAACAGATGATGCGAACAAACACAGACCGAGCGGAAGAACAACTAAAACCAACACATGTACACGGCACGAGAAAGAGAAACCCGTAAGAGATCCCGCTGGGATTGTTAGGGAGAAGGGAGAACTGCAAAATAAAAGCGCTTTCGATACCAAAGAAGCCTTTGGTTATAAGGTACAACAATAAGGAAGCAAAAAAAAATATGTATTTTTTTTCTTATCTGTCTCCACCCTGCTTTAAATATAGCCCATTAAAAGATTTCGTAAAACGACATCATAAATAAATGTCTCAGGTTCTCTACTCGCTACATTAGTCGAGTAGATAAATCTCAATATATCGTAATAGTAAATGCATGGTGAACTTTCCACATAGTTAGATACAAAACTATCTTTCGCCCGTGAAACCCGTAGACTATTTTTCAATCTGTGACTTCGTATAAAGCAAATTCATCATTATGATAATTAATGACCATCTTTATTCATTCATAAACTTTATTCCTTGTATCATTCATTTAACCGGCTCCCAACCGCTTTGGGTTGTTTCCGTACGAAAGGGTTCATTAATTAGCTATGTAAATGAATGCTTTTCACTTTTGCTTTTTGACCAAATTTTGGAAGGCATATAGTCGGTCGGGATCTTCGACCCCCCACTTGGTTAGTTCATGTAATCGGGGCAAGGAAAGGGAGGCTCAGAGACTTTAAATTTTATTTTATTCTGATAGGACGCGCATGGATGGCATAAAATCACGCGTACTTTGTTCATTAACTCGTAGAACAAAAGCGTGCAGCAGACCGACAAAAAATCTAGGCGCGCGAAATATATAATATAGATTTTAATAAAATGCAGAAAAGTAAGAAAATTTGAGGAGCTCTCCGAATCTGTTTGATCATGATTTCGCCTTTCCTTTCTTTTAGAAAGTTACCATTCATTATTGAGAAAAAACATAGATAGAAATTAACACTATATTCACTGCGCGAATGTAGGGCAACTCAGGCTTGGCTTCGAGGTATTTTCTCATATATATATATATATATATATATATGAAAAAATACCGAAAGAAATAAAAATATTTTTTTTATTTTCTTTGCCTTGGGAAGCGGCGAGCAACAAGGCGGCTTCTTGGTTTCGCCCTGCGCTGAAATAGGAAAAAGAGAATTTATCATGATGGCTTGCAGTCCACTAGAACAATTTGCAATTATTCCATTAATTCCTATTCCTATAGGAAATTTGTATCTTTCATTTACGTGCGGAGCTCGCGCCCACTACCCGATGGTATAAAAACTTCGTCGGGGTTTTAGACGATAATCCAACTTCCGTTTACCTCGATGCCGTGGAGTCAGGAAAGTGTTCTGTATGGGATAGGTCTACGAATCTCGACGATGGCCACTCTTTTGGAAGGGAGACGAATATGAGGACTGATCTACTCAAATAGCCGATGGTAAACGGTGAAAGGAAGCCCCTGGGTCAGGATACAAACCATGTTCATGCCGGCACACGCCGGTCGAGCCTAGAGAATCCTGGACAGAACGCGCGGGTAAATGACGGGGTGACGGCTATGAGGGCGAGTGCCCAGGAGGCTGTGGAACGCGCTCGAGGATGGATGGAAAACCTCCCACAAAAACGCGGCGAGGAATGTAGTCCTGGCTCTCTAAAAATATTTTTCCTGTAAAGAAAGGACCTAGAGCTAGAGAGGGATGCCGAAATAAATCGTCTATTGAAAACCTTTGGCCTTTTTTTCTATACAAGGGTCCTGAGGAGAGAGGAGCCGTATGATGGGAGACCATCACGTACGGTTCTATAGGAGGGGAACGACCTTTGAACCTTAGGCCTAAGTAAGGTGCACATAAAGCAAAAATCCCCTACCGACCCAATTCATCTTTGTTTATGCTATTAACCATCAGTCTAGTATTGCTCTTAGTTCATTTCGTCACTTTAAATGGAGGACACTTAGTACCAAATGCTTGGCAATCCTTTGTGGAAATTATTTATGATTTTGTGCTTAACTTGGTGAATGAGCAAATAAGCGGTCCTTCTTCGATGAAACAACGATTTTTTCCCCTAATCTTTGTCACTTTTACTTTCTTATTATTTTGTAATCTTATTGGTATGATACCCTATAGTTTTACAGTAACAAGTCATTTTCTAATTACTCTGGGTCTTTCATTATCTCTTTTCATCGGAATCACTATAGTTGGATTTCAAACACATGGGCTTCATTTTTTTAGTTTATTATTGCCGCAAGGAGTACCCTTGCCCTTAGGACCCTTCTTAGTACTTCTTGAGCTAATCTCCTATTGTTTTCGCGCATTAAGTTTGGGAATACGTTTATTTGCCAATATGATGGCTGGTCATAGTTTGGTCAAGATTTTGAGCGGGTTTGCTTGGACTATGCTATCTATGGGGGGTATTATGTATTTAGCACATCTTGCTCCTTTCTTGATAGTATTCGCATTAACTGGTTTGGAATTAGGTGTTGCTATATTACAAGCTTATGTTTTTACTATTTTAATTTGCATTTATTTAAATGATGCTATAAATCTTCATTAAAATCCAGCATCAAAACAGTTGCTATATCATTTCCTTACCTTTTAAGCGCGTCATCATCAACTATAATAAAGATGCTGGGTTTGCTTTTGATGACGCATAACAATGCACACCGATGGTCGGAGACCTTTGAACGCGCAGGATGCAAAAAGCTACGAAAAAAAAAAATATTATATATATATATATATTTTGCTGCGTCCTGCGGCCCATTTGTCTCGGTAGGAATTAGTCCTAGGGGTCCCGGGACATTAGCTTTACGCCGACGGGAACTCTACAAGGCCGCAGGTACCCCCACCACAAAAGTTCTCTCCGATCATCTCGGTGTGTCGATACTCATGCGCTACCTGCAGGATGAACTACGCGAATATTATTAACTTTATGGTCAAATTTTTGCTAAGAAAGAACGCCGAGTAAAGAAAATATATATTTGCTGCGTCCACTTTATTGCGATCTTTCTCTGATATGGCAAGCTTGCTTTCAGCTAAGACGCTTAATGTCTGACTATCAGAAAAAAAGATGCGTAGTTTAATTATGATAGAGGCTATGAAATCCTTATAAATGAGCAGCCAAGTGCATAATGAAGCTTGACTTTATTTTTTCTATCGATTCCCGAATGAGCACGCATACAGAAGCGAAACGCATTATTTATAAGTTTTTTCGCGCTTCGCTTGATCCCTTTTTTCTACTTCAAATAGTTTACCACCATCTATAATGCGAAAAACTACGATTGGCTTGAGCAAGTTTATGAAGATCATCCCTTTTCTTACGTGCGATCCCCATCTTTCGGGAAGCATCCAATATCTCATCGGATAAACATTGATCTAAGTCCATGCTCTTTTTGTTCATATGTCGTTTGGCTGCTGCTTCGAGCATCCAACGAATGGCTAAGGTTTCTTGACGATTTGTTGCTATAATAGATGGTACTAATTGAGTAGTACCAGAAATTCTTACTTTTTTCACTTCACAAACGGGCTTGACATTTTCTATGGCATTGACCAAAAGTCTTAAGATATCGCCATGATGAGCTAGACAATGAAAAGTTTTATAAACAATAGCACGAGATCTCGTTTTTTTACCATCAATCATGCAAATATGGACCAATTTTTTTATTAACTGTTTTTGTCTACCATGCAAGCTCCGGATATAGCCCAAATTGTCTGAGCAATTGTATGTGCTTGCCTCGCGACCATTAGATTTTGATGGCGCATGCCTTTCCACTGCAGAGCATAAATATCTACGATGCAATAAGCGAAGCGTGGAAAAGCTTTCTGAAAAGAAAAATATATTAAATGACCAATTTTCATTCTTTTTCATTCTCGCCTTTTCTGAAAGTCTTGATTGGTGAAACCAATCAAGGGATGAACCAAACACGAAACTAAATTTCGATGATTTGACAAATAAATTCATATAGAATCTTTGGGTTTTTTTGTACCATATTTAGATCTGCTTCGACGTCGACCCGGTATTCCTTGCAAATCTTTAACTCCTCGAATACAATGGTATTTCACACCTGGCAAATCTTTTGCTCTACCCCCTCTAATCATAACCACAGAATGCTCTTGCAAATTATGGCCCTCGCCGGGAATGTAAGCAATTATCTCATTTCGATTGGTTAAGCGTACTTTGGCTATCTTGCGTAAAGCCGAATTAGGTTTCTTTGGTGTTCTCGTCGAGACACGCAAGCATACTCCCTGCTTCTGAGGACATTGAGTTAGAGCTCGAGTACGTTGTGTGCGCCGTTTTGACTTTCTACCATGACGAATCAGTTGATTTATTGTAGGCATATTTCACTTACTTGATTTTTTCTATAAAGTTGCATAAAATTTTTATTTCCTATTTCTCATGCTCTATTCGTTACAGGAACGTTTAATAACTAGAATAAAGTTTTTTCTATCCTCTTTTGAACAGAAAATTACTACGTGCACTAGAAAGCTCGTGTCGATTGGCTTTCATAGCGAGCATAGTAATTGTGAGGAGAAGGCGGCTATCCCTTACGGGATTCGAACCCGTGTCCTCGCCATGAAAAGACGATGTCCTATACCTCTAGACGAAAGGGACGAACTTACTTCAGAGAAAGATGTTCAGCCAGAGCTGCGGTAAAGAAAAGTGGCACAATCTACGGCCTCTACCTCGTCTATGCGTCACTTTTTTCTCTCATTTACGATAATTCATGACGTTTTCAACTAAAAAAAAACTCTTTATTTGGTTTTATTTGGTCAGGACATTACACCAAGAACGACCGGTCTGCCTTTCCTTTTTCTTGATAGGGTCAGTAAATTGGGAGAAATGAGCAGAAAAAAATATATATATTTTTAACCTAAACGCAACCGAGTCAGATCACAAAGTACTTTTTTTCGAATTTGAGTACTAACGTTATAACGCACCCAGATCACGTAACTGCGGCCAAGATGTTGACTAATTTGCCACAGTGCTTAATGACTTTTTTCTCCTCCAATTTTCAAAATATTTTTTTCATATATATATGTTTTTTTATTTGTAATGATGCATCTCACATGACACGTAGTACTTAAGAATGGGAAGAATAAACTTGTGCTTGTAGCTCAATCGGATAGAGCACCAAACTACGGATTTGGGGGTTGAGAGTTCAAATCTTTCCAAGCATGAACCTATTCATCAAATTATATTAAGAGAATACATCTGATAAGTGTAAAGTAAGTAGTTTCCCTATTCTTTTTTTATCGTCTTGCCTCATCAGAACTGAGCTGGCGGAAATAGCTTAACGGTAGAGTATAGCCTTGCCAAGGCTGAGGTTGAGGGTTCAAGTCCCTTTTTCCGCTCGGGCTTTTCTTCGTGGTTTCATAGAAACGATATTATTGTGGTCGCCGACGGCGCGAGCCGAAGGCACCGAGGGAGAACGGCCAAAAAAACCAGGAGGCCAAGCAACTCAGCCTCCTGGCAGAGAAAAATCTAAAAAAAAATATTGAATCATTTGTCCTGATTCAAGGCACAGGTGCAGCCTCGCGCTGCGGCGGCCATTTCCTTGCAAAACACAATGGAACCGGTACATTATCCGCATAGCAAATAATGGGACTGGAAAAAACAACCGGAGAGATGTGGGAATAGAACGGTACGGAGAGTCATTGGAGGCACAGTGCTTTCCTTGTTTCTAGCAAAGGCCAAATAAAATATCTGCGGAGAAAATTATCGCGCCCCGTGAAAAGCTACGCTCTGTGGCCTTGCTCGAATTCGACTTCGAATCCAATTCAGACGACTTGTGGATTATGCAATTATTATATTAATTATGGTGAACAAAAATTTATTTATTTTTCGGACATACAACTTACAAACATAAACTTAGTGCCATTTGATGGGTGATTAAGAATACAAGAGAGGGATATGAAAAGAAAAAACTAATCAAGAATAAAGTAATTGCTAGTAGTAAGGATTTTTCACGATCCATCGGTTTGTATAGAATCCATTTTTTAGGTGTATCAAAATACATTATTTTTACAAAGCGTATATAATAGAAACAACTGATAACACTAGTAACAACTCCTATCAAAGCTAGTAAGTAAGACCCACAGCCTAGAGCGGCAAAAAACAAATAGAATTTGCTACAAAATCCGGCTAACGGGGGTATTCCTGCGTATGAAAACATAATGATAGACAGAGTAATAGCTAGAATAGGATTAGTTTTGGCCAAAGCACCTAAATCTGCTATATATTTGAAACGGTTTTGACGTAATGCTAAAACCACGGCGAATACATTGATAGTCATTAATACATAAATAAAAACACCAATTAGTAGCGATTGAATTCCTTCTATGGTTCCACATGAAAAACCAATAAAAAGATAACCTACATGTCCGATAGAGCTATAAGCTAAAAGTCTTTTGACTTTGTTTTGGGCCATGGCGGCCAATGCTCCTAGAATCATGGAAGCAATGCTGCAAAAAAAGAATAGTTGTTGCCATGTTGGATCATAGAAACTGTAGATAAAAACACGTAACATATTGGCAAGAATAGATATTTTAGGTGCAATAGAAAAGAATGCTGTAACCAGAGTAGGTGAACCCTCATATACATCAGGTGCCCACATATGAAAAGGAACTGCTGTGATCTTAGATAAAAAACCTACAGCAATAAATAGAATCCCCATAAATATACCACTAGATTGAGCACCAAATAAAGTGATTTCATATCCAGTGAAAATCTTAGCTAATTCCTCAAAGTTGGTAACTCCAGTAAATCCATAGATCATAGAACAACCAAACAATAAAATTCCAGAGGAGAATGCACCTAAAATAAAATATTTTAAGCCGGCTTCTGTAGAGAATTCAGAATCTCTTTTTGATGCTGCAATCACATAGAAACATAAACTTTGAAGCTCAATAGCTAAATACATAGCAATTAAATCATAAGCCGATATCATGAAAAGCATACTGCAAGTAGAGAGTAGAATTAAGACAATAGATTCAAAAGCATTCAAACTCTCTTCTTTGAAATAACCCAGACACATAACTACAGTGCTAGCCGTACTTATCAATAAAAAGATTTGGCAAAAATATGTAAAATTATCTATTATTAGATTATTATAAAATAAATTGGCAACAGTTAGAGGTGCACTAGAGGCAATCAATAATATGGTTATTAAATACCGATAGGGTACTTTTCCTCCCCCCGGTCAGAACCACACGTGCAAATTTCTCCGCATGTGGCTCGTCCGTGATAATTTTTTCAGGGTCTACGGACCGGGACTCCCCTAAGGCTGAGTCTGCATGAGCAAAATAAAACACTGATCATGTTTGGAGTTGGCCTTATGCTATTTTTTTATTGCCTATGTTCGTAGGTAGATTCGTTGTTTCACCCAGCTGTTGCCCTAATTTTCTATCCAGGATCGGTATATTGACGTAGGAAATCAAAGCAATCATCGAAAAACATATTTTTTTTACTTACCAGTTAGCCAATCTTCAATGACATTATCCTAAATTGCGTCTCCGAGTTTGCTATACCTTCCAGACGCAGCGCGCGCCCGCGTGTCTCCGGTACAGCGCATTATCACCTACCTCCTTTTCCTCCGAGCCTTTTGCTCCAAAGGGCATCGTCGTATGCTTGACATAATTGCCCGGTTTATTTCTCGGGGTACATTATGGAAGGATCTGTCATCCCTACATTCTCGGCTAAAGCCTTGGTCTCCAAGGGATTTTCAAAAGGATTTTTGAAAATCATAGCAAATTGCTACGCCCTCTTTTTGTTTCGAAGCCGCTTCCCATAGAGTCCATTTGGACGATCCCTAGTTTACGCGTTTGGCCGTTTGTCCGTCGTTTAGTTACGTGTACTACTTTTGTTCATCACAGTTACATCCGGAGGGTTGCTCGCACATGAATAGCGTTCGAGCCCACGTGCCTTCCGGCCCCGCCTTTTCTACTGGGGGAAGTTACCTTACTCTTATGCGTACAATTGTCCTTGCGACGAAACGCGGATAGTACCCATGCTATGGTTCCCTGCGGTCTGTTTCCGCATAAGGTTAGGGAGTCCACCCGAGCCGATTGTTTTCAACCTTCGTCTTCCCAAACGCGCCCTCCTAGGCGCACAACACTAAGTAAACCAAGCCAACTCACATTACATACTAATGGTGGATAATCATATTTTTTTGAGGTACTAAATACAACTCCATAAATAAGCAAAATGATGGTTGCGTTAATAAGAAAGATCTCTGGGAAAAGCGCTAAAAAATCATGTTCAAACATTTCTTCAAACCTCTTTTTTATGTTTTTTAATTAAATTTTCCATGTTGCACTAAGTTACTTACGGAAGTATGCATACACTCTAAGAACACTTCGGGGTAAATACCCATCCAAATAACTCCGACAATAAAAGGGCAAAATATTAGAACTTCTCTTCTATTTAAGTCGGAAAATTTTTGGAGGAATTTGGGTTTGAAATTTCCAAAAATCACACGATTATATAGCCAAAGAGAATAAGCTGCGCCTAAAATCATCCCAAGTGCCGCTAATGTGGCCACTAAGGTATTTCTTTGGAAAGCTCCTACTAAAATAAGAAATTCCCCAATAAAGCTGCTAGTACCAGGTAAACTCATATTGGCTAGAATAAAGAATAAAAAAATCGTGGAGAACATTGGCATGGTGCTGACTAAACCTCCATAATATTTAATAAGTCGAGTCTTATGCCGGTCATATAAAACACCAACACATAAGAAAAGGGCTGAGGAAATCAGTCCATGACTTAACATAAGTAAAATACTACCTTCAATTCCCTGTATGTTTAGGCTGAACATACCAATAGTCACAAAATTCATATGAGCTACTGAAGAGTAGGCAATAATTTTCTTCAGATCGATTTGCCTTATTGTAGTCGGGGAAGTATATATAATAGCAATCACGCTTAGAGTATAAATAAAGGGAGTAAAATAAAGTGTCGCTTCGGGAAACATGGGTATGGAAAATCTTAAAAAACCATAGGTTCCTAATTTTAAAAGAATTCCTGCCAAGATTACAGATCCAGCCGTAGGCGCTTCTACGTGAGCTTCGGGTAACCAAATATGAACCGGTACCATAGGCACTTTTACGGAAAAAGAAGCAAAAAAAGCAATCCATAGCAATATTTGACGCCGCTCACTAAATTCCGTGGTTAATAATATTTGTAAATCAGTGGTTCCTGTTTGGAAGAAAATGAATAAAATAGCTAAGAGCATAAAGACAGATCCAAATAAAGTATATAAGAAAAACTGATATGCTGCTTGTATTTTTCTCTCTCTAGAGCCCCATACCCCTATGATAATAGTAGAGTAAGGGATAGGCCCTCTGCTTTCTCCCCATACTAAATGAGTCAAGAAAAGGCTCTTGTACCTACTCCCTTCTCAAAGAACCGTACGTGACACTCTCGCGTCATACGGCTCCGTCTCGAAATAGCTGATGAGCCGGGCTTTACGCTTTTTTTTGGCCTGTAGTCCTTCGGGCAAAAAAAATATGTTTTTATTTTAGTCTCCTCTCTTCGTTTAGCAACTCATCCTGCGGCCTCGCTAATCGCTTCATGATATAGGAATTGACCTGAGGCCCTTTCTCAAGACCAGGACGATTATCCTTGTCAGCTCATAGATAGTTAACGATTTTATGTCCATCCCCGGGCGTCAGGTACCATCCCTGCCACCCTTGTAGCCGTCACCTGTAATTCGCGCAAGTGTGTCTGCACCCCCTAGACTTAACGAGAAGTTTTTTCTCGCAGCAAAACTCCAATCTCCCCCTGCCTAGGAGCACCCTTTCCTGTATGTTTATACAATATTCGAGTAGGCGGAGTGAAGTCCTGCAAGGTACCAAGTACCCCCTCAATCCCAAACAAATAAGTCATCCGACGGGTTCGACCAGAATATCAGCTGCAAAGCTCCGCACAACATAGGGATTAAAACGCTTTCGAAAAAAACATAAAATAGTAAGAGGTCCAACATGCAAAACACAGCGATCATGAAAGATTCACAAATTAGAAACGCTATCATATACTCTTTTTTATAACTTTTAATACTGGACCAACCTACTAAAATGCAAATGGGAATTAAAAATGTGGTCAAGACCACGAAAAATAAAGAGATACCGTCTATACCTATATAAAAATTGATGTTTGAGTAAGGAAGCCATCGAATGGTCTCCACGAATTGAAATCTGGCTGTAGAATTATCAAATTGTATCCAGAAAGAAAGGGAATACAAAAAAGTCATCAAAGAGGTACACAAACCAATACTTCGTATCAGTCGTATTCTGGGATCAGGGATAACAAAAAGAATAATGCTTCCTAACAAAGGACATAGAATAAGACCACTGAGATTGGAATAAAATGGAGCTAAAAATTGTAACATAAATGTTTACTCTCTTTCCAAAAGATCCCGAGGACGCAGCTCTCTCCGCAGGTCGCAGGTCCATATTTCTTTTTGACTTTCCAGTCATAGCGGTCCTATGTATGGGTATATCATCATCATCACCATTCCACTTATTTATATACATAAGGTCCGCAATAATTGCATAACTTGATAAGCTTTTGTACGCACATACTATGTAATTGCATGATTGGCTCTTCGCCGCCTTGCCCAACACTCTAGGACCTACTACTATGACTGGACAGCTCCAATTAAGGTTAGGGGATAATAAAAAGCCGATTGGGCAAAATTTTCTTTTCTGTTTTATGGTCTTTCTATTCTCTTCTATTCGATCGATCATCCCATCATTCCAACCTTTACTCTCTTCTTCTCTATTCAAATTTTTCATAAACCCAAACCCATTCCATGCTTTATTCAAGGACCCATTTTCTTTCCTATGATTCATCGTAGCTAGACCGCGAAGAAAAAAAAATAGAGTTTTTTGCTTTGCTTGTTAGATTTCGGGCCTCGGCCCTCCCTTTCGGCGAGGCCGGGAAAAGGGCGTAGCACTGGCTTATCATTGCGTCCCTTAAAGTTTCATGGTATTTATTATATGAAGAAGTATGACTTTTTAGTTCATGCTAATATCTTTTTCAAAATTAATAAATAGAAAACTCACTATGTAGATAAAGTACAATCGATTATCTACCCAAAACGAAATAAAGTCCCACAGACCTATTATGGTAATAAATATGGTTAAGCCGATCAACATTACAAAAGCATAGTGATAGACAAAACCACTTTGAAGTTTACTTATCTGTTTGGCCAATTTTCGAAATGTATACGAAATCCCATAAGGCCCCAAGATTTCAATAGCACCCTTGTCCAAAACTTTAAATGAAACTTCATATCCAAAACGCAAAAAGAACCTGACTACGAAATCATTGAAAATTTTATCAAAGAACCATCGCTTATTCAAAAAGCAATATAATCGATTACCCAAACTACTAGTTTTTAAAGTGAAAATTAATTGATTTGCTACAAAATTTATATTATACGCCATAAAAGCACCTAAAATACTAAACAAAATGGGAATTAGTTTAATAATTGTCGGAGTAGCAAACTCAGATTCGGCAATAATTTCATTTTTTGGTAGTATGGAGAGGGAATTCGCCCAAAAATTGGTACCTAAACCAATCATCATATCGCTTCCTAAGCCGTTTCATTGCTGGGACGGCTTGGCTTCAAAACCGTACGTGAGGCTTCCGCCTCATACGGCTCCTCTCAGAATTTTTCCATCTTTCCGCTTGTTCTCGACATGGCAGTGTTTGTCTATAAGTTAGAGGTTGTTCTCTACGAACACGCAAGGATTTCACTTTGATGTGGTCTATATACCCTCGTGGTTTTTTCAACATCTTTTGGCAATGTACTCGAGAGACCTTCAGGAGTTTCGCTACCGCATTTGTAATCTTCGATTTCAGTAGATAGTATTTTCGTTGAAGGTGTGCGGCGGAACAGAGAAGGCGAGACGGAAGAAAAAAATATAGATTTTGTTGCTGTTGCGCTCTGTTCTTACGTGCTTCGTAATTCTATCGGGCTTTTATCTCGTCTTGCCTTAATATACTCGTGACTATTCATCCAACTCAGTTTGATCAGGTAATATTCTTTTTTCACCCCAAAAGCCGTTGTGTAAGAGTCGTACAAAATCCAGTTATCTTGGTACAACTTCCCTTGGAAAAACCAGTTTCTCTTTTCGGGAAAGTATTTTTGTTTGATTTTATCACGACCCCATGTCGGGTGCCGTCGGTATACCCATGCCCGTATCTTTTGAAAGATGTCATGGTCTAATCTCCGAAATATATTACTGCATTCAGAGTATTTGAAGTAGTTGCCCCATCCCACTATTCTGGGTACCAGAGTTATAATAACTTGGTAGGCTGCTTTTCCTTTTGAAAATTGAATGGCCCGTCGAATATCTTCGAGAAATCTCCGGCGGGACTCACGAGATGGAGTTATTAAAGTTCTCATTTTGCCCCATTTCCGGATATGATTGATCGAAAACCCTATAAATTGGAACCCAGATCCAGTGTTGACTATTTGGATATTATTCGAGTGCAATTCGAGTCCCATGCATTTTAACCATTCCATCAGGAATGTCTGAGCTTCTTCTATGACCTCTCTGGATTGATGAAGTACAACGAAGTCCTTAGTATATCTAACCAGTATCGGAGTTGCTTCTTTGGGGTATGCTCTCAGTGACCAGCCCGTTAAAGCCGTCTCCATCCCATGGAGAGCAATGTTGGCTAGCAATGGAGAAATGACGCCGCCATAGGTGCCCATATTTTTGCTTTCCATGTACTGAAGATTATTTCCTAATCCGGTCATGAGGTCGACTTTAAGCCAGGCTTTAACCTGTTTGGCCAAATTAGGCAGAGTTTTCAATTTGTTCAAGAGGGCTTCGTGATTAATGCGATCGAAACATTTGGAAATGTCCGCGTTCAGAACATACTTGGGTTTGGCTCGAATAGCTAAAAATATAGTCTTAATGGCATCTCGGCAGCTTCGTCCGGGTCTGGATCCATAGGAATTGGGTTCGAAGCGGGCTTCCCATTCAGTTTCTAGGGTCATCTTTACCAAAGCCTGCTTGGCTCTGTCTTCGATAACAGGAATGGGCCAAGGAAATAGAAAGGCGCGAAATTTAGTTCTAAAAAAAAAATATAGATTATTTTTTGCTTTACATTTTACAAGCGCAAAGCGTGCCTGATTGACTCTACGTTTTATTGCGCGCGGCGCGGAAAAGGCGCAACAAAATCTATATTTTCTTTTCGCTTGTAGTTCTCTGGAGCGCTCTTCCTTTGTTCGGGGCTTCGATATTCTTATTTGCCGAATGGGTGTGGCCATCCCATCCAATTGAAGACCTCTTGCCATCTCTATTTTCCGTGACCCTGAGGTTACCGTCTCCTCGTAAATGTCGGGGTTCTTTTTCCCCCGCTTTTCCCGTATAACCTGTCTCACGGCTAAGAGTCTGGCGTGTAGATTTTGTATGAGTCTAAATTGTAGAGCACGCATCTTGTCCATATTGTTGAAGTGAGAAGCTTGATAAATCCTAGTTTGGGGTCTAAAAACAACTGCCTCGACCTTAGGCCAAGGAATTTGTTCCCAGGGTATCGTTTGGGTATCTATGTAGAACCTACTCATAACTTATTCTCCTTTCCAGTTTTTACTGAGATCCTAGATCTCTAAGTGGGCATGATAAAAATACTGGCTGCACCCTGTGGCCTTGGCTTTTTAGAGATTCCTGCTCTCGTGGGATTTATAGCTTGGCAGCCCGCCGCGAGGGAACCCTACCAGAGTCTTCCGGTTTCGAGTGTATTGGATGATTTAGTGGCCCATAGGCGCAAGATGTACTTTGCGGGGTGGCCCCTTGGACATAGTCCTTTCGGACAGTAGCCTTTAGTCCATGGTCCAGTGGATGTTCAATGCAAGACCAAAAATTTGCACTGCAAGTACCCTTCATTCCTCTATTTCATTCTAGGACTCGTCCCTCGGTGTGGCCAGTACTTGATACTGTCGGGCAGCAAAGCTTACACTTGTTCACTTATGATGGTTCACCAAGGCCTCTTTCCTCCCCCCCCTTTCTTGCTTACCTTCAACTCGGAAGCTGCCAGAGACCTCCTACAAAGGAAGGAGAGTCGACTGAACATCTCAGCCATTGGCGGGAATTTCGCCCGCATCCAATTCTCAATTATCGTTCACCTTGAAAAAGTATATTTTTTAGGTGAGCAACAGCCGCTTCGCCACAGGAGTGACTTATGGGCTAACGGGTCACACTTTGGCCACGTATCCTACAAAAATACTTCCAAAAGCTAGAAAGATTAAGGGGATTGCCATAAGAATGGGCGCATCATGACATCGTACGATATCTTGCTTGAATGAATTTGTTGGTGCTAGAAAAGTTAGAAAAAGTAGACGAAAAGAATAATAGGAAGTAAAGAAGACAGAGACACTTCCCAACCAGAAAGCAAAGTTACCACTAATCGTATATTTAGTATAAGCGAGCTCTGAAATAACATCTTTAGAATAAAATCCAGTACAAAAAGGAAAACCTATTAAAGATAAGCTGCCTATGAGCATCATGGCATAAGTGAAAGGTAACAAGGAAGCAAGTCCTCCCATTTTACGCATATCCTGCTCATCCGACATTGCATGAATCACTGAACCCGCACTCAAGAAAAGTAATGCTTTAAAAAAAGCGTGATTCATTAAATGGAATATGCTAACGGAATAGTTGGAAATACCGCAAGCAAATATCATATAGCCTAATTGACTACAAGTTGAATAGGCTATGACCCTCTTTAAATCGTTCTGTAATATTCCAGTAGTTGCCGCAAAAAATGACGTCATAGCTCCTACGGAAGTGATAACGATCAAAGCAGTGGGTGAATATTCGAATAAAGGGGAGCACCTTGCTATCATAAAAACGCCTGCTGTTACCATAGTAGCTGCGTGAATCAAAGCAGATACTGGAGTGGGCCACTCTTAAACCTCTTACGCTTCCATAAAACAAATAAATAATATATTTTAAAGCATTAGGTAATAAGCCGATAGCCTAGCGAGAGTAGGGACTGGATCTTCCACTTATGAAATAGAGATTCTCCCAAGAATCTTACGTATGGCTGCTGCTGTGCCTCTACAACCAAGATGTTTTTCCTCTCTTATATAATACATGAGACACCATCTCAGCCCCATTCTAATGCTCATCACAAATATATAATATATTTTGATAATATATTTTGCAAAGGAAAATATTTGGGTAGATCCGGCGCGCAGCGCTTTGATAACGATGACGATAAGACTGGGCTCGGGCCGAAAATTGTGATGCAACACCAGGTTGCGCTGGAAAAACAATATATTATTTATAAATATATTATTTATATATATTGTTTTTTTCCTATTATTTCGAATGAAGCTCATAACCAAAATGATGAGTATTTAATTCAATACAAACTCTCTCTATACGCCCAAACCCTAAATGAATCTTTCTATTCCATAATGCGCATCTGGACTATAATTTGGAAAAAAAAAAATGATCGAACCTTCACGACAAAATATAGTGTTTCGTATCTTAGGTAAATCTGGCCAGCTCTTCTTTCAAGGGATAAATTATATTTCAAACAAGAGGTCTCACGTACAGTCTCTGAGGATCCTATAGAACTCTCTTAGCCTTTACTTCGTCGGGTGGGCTTGGCCTTCTCATAGGTTTCCTGCTGATTGGTCAAAATGAGATATTTTTCCGGTGAGAGACTCTCATTCGGTTGACGATCCCAGCATACAGTGAGATTGGTAGAATGTACTTAATGGCACATGAGAGCCCTCAAATATTCAAAAACCCTCCATTGCATCAGGTAACCGAGTATGCAATCCTATTTGTGCAGATTTTCCAACAGCGCCAATAAAGAATAAAATACAAATAACAGTTATAGCATGAAATCTCATATTGCAGAAAATAAAGTGATGATGGGGTTCGGAGAAGGCGCTGGCACGAGCAAAAATAGTCGAAAAGTCTACTGTTTGAAAAATAGTAAAACAACCCATAATCCCGAGAGCTAATCCGAAATCACCTACTCGATTGACGAGCATAGCTTTTATAGCTGCTTTATTAGCCTGAAGTCGTGTAAACCAGAAATTGATTAACAAATATGAAGCGAGACCTACTCCTTCCCATCCTAAAAATAATTGAATAAAGTTATCTCCGGTAACCAACATTAGCATGAAGAAGGTGAAAATGGATAAATAGCACATGAAGCGAGGGCTATGTGGATCCTCGAACATATATGAAATAGAATAAAGATGAACTAAACTACTTACAAATGTAACCACAATTAACATAACTACAGTCAGACTATCAAACACAGAGTCAAAAGTTTTATTTTACTGGGAGCCTTGAATCGCAAAATCAGGCCGGGCGTACAACTTGGTTGCCGTTTACCCGAATAAAAGAATAAAGTGCTCCCCGAACCGTGCGAGATAGTTACCTATCACACGGCTCACCAACTTGAGATTGTGACTAAGGCTCAGAGTAAGCATTGTATGTTCAAGCAGACCGCAGCAAAAAATATATATTTGTTATTCGCCGCCGTATCCCACCGCTCGGTCATACAGTGCCGCTTACCTTTGCTATTCAAGTGTACGGCATCTGCCGACTTAGGCCTCTTCCCTTCCGCTAATTTCCACGTTCCATTCAGTTTTTGGATGATTGAAGGAAGTAAGCGGGTACTACGAGCCCTCTGTCCCACGCATCTCTATCTACAAAAATGCGTGGTTCACCGGTTCCACCGAATACTCTATTGATGTCGAGACATAGGTGCGCTTGAGGTGGTGTGCCGTCCTTATTGGACTCAGGCCCCCTATTTGTTCGGGCATATGTGCCCTCTTGCTGCCCATATGTAGGGGGAAACGCCGGGCCTCGCCCGATGCGCCAAGTTTGGGATACCTCTCCACCTTACGTTCGTGACCCACGGCCTCACCTATATCTCAAAGACACAGTCAGGGCACAGCCAAGGATATTTCTGGCTACGTTTAATATGCCCTTTCCCCGACATGCTATGATGCCCTAGGGGAGTTTCGCCCCATAGAGTGAGTCGAGTCCATCTCGCCGCAGAGCAACTGCAGCGTCCAGATAATCTATCTATCCAGCAATTCATTCGGTGACTTCACGGTCGCCAAAGAAGCCCCAAGAAGCATCAAACATCTCGGAAAAAATCCATGGAGCAATTTTTATATAGCAAGCACTGGCTCCTAGTGCAACTTCATAAAAAGCAATCAAAGATAAAATGAAAGATAATGAAACACATGTGGTTGTGACTATAGCAGTTCCTCGTAAACCAAGAAAACGACCAAAAGCACCTGCGACACAACTACCTAGTAAAGGTAAAGTTACAATTAATAAATACATACATAAATCATTTTTTTTTATTGTGACCAAAGTACAGTCAATTGGATAGATAATTGATTGTATTTTGGGCGACAGCTGCACAAGCCAAGATTTAGATGAAGGCTCGTTCGATCTTAATAAATTGACACAGCCCAACAGATCAAGTTTTTGGTGCGTTCAATAGAGTTCGCCGCATGCTATTATTACATAATGACATAATTGAACATAAGTTATCTTGAATCACTCCATTTTATTAGTAATCCACTCACCTATTTGTTCGATGAGGACAATAGGGACTAGGGGGCTGGGCCTTTAGCTTTAAGCATAATTGCAGGACCATATGTATATAAAAATATATATATATTTTTATAGACATATATTTTTACTTCTTCGTCAACTTATTATCTCTTACTATATTATATTATATAAATAGCAAAATTACGTAGAACAAAGCTCAAAAATTTTCTATTCTAACCTTTGCATTTTATTGTTTTTCCCTCCTTTCAGTCATAAATAAAATCAAGAGAGGCTTACCTTTTTATTGGAGTATTCTGCATATTGTAGAAAAATTATTGTCATTGCCAGGGTTAACCATGGTTAGATCAAATTGAGTCATTTTTTCGGCACTATCTCGGATCCGAGATAGATTAGTATAAATCAATAATTAGGAAATCTCTACATACCTTAAGGCAGAGGACTATAGATTTTTTCAAATATTTGAAAAAATGCCGCAGGTCCGGCTGAAATAAGCTGGGGGTGTCTGGAAAATGAGATAGTAGAAAGAAAACGAAACAAAAAGATTGTGTTTCCACTTTGTACTCTGCTTTCCCAAGCTCACTTGGTGAAAATGGTAAACACGACAGACTTAAAATCTGTTCCTATGGGTTATCGGTTCAAATCCGATAGTGAGCATACTCGCTTGGTGAAAATGGTAAACACGACAGTCTCAAAATCTGTTCCTATGGGTTATCGGTTCAAATCCGATAGCGAGTATCTTAATGTCCGAGTAAAGAAGGGCGAGTATAACTTACTAGGTGAAAGTGTCAGATTGTGAATTTGAAAAAACGGGTTCGAATCCCGTTATTCGCCATAAAAACAAATAAATCCATTAGCTTAAATCTTTACAATATTCGAGGGCGCTCTTTTTGCATTGCAGCAAAGAATAATTTCTGGGGATTTCCCGAAAATATTTAAAAAAAAGCTTCGTTATAAACTACGTGCCCCAGCTCTGTCAATCAAGCCTGCGGCCTGGATTGCCGAAGTGGGCTTACTCGGTGGTTATCCTCCGGTGACTAAGTCACCTCATTGGATCCTTTCGTCTCTTCTCGTATTATGTATGAGGCATAGAAAAAGGATGGGACGTTGAACATTGCGGATATTCTCAGCCATTTTCTCTGATGGGTTACTCCACTCGTATTGGCTTGTTCAGACAAGAACATAGAGAATTATATGGGTAAAAGATGAGCTCAAAAAGTTGTTGAAATACTGCTGTTGTTTCTAAATTAGCAGCTTCTTTCATATCCATATGATTAACTAGAGTAGATTGAAGTTGTCCGTATAATAAAACTAGATTTTGGTTGTAAAAGGCCGAAGGTAACAATTGTGACCATGTATTATCCGGTGCTTCTTCAGTTAAGTACAAGATACAAGTGGGACCTGCGCTGAGAGCAAGCTGCTCAATAAAACCAGCTTGCTTGTTCTTATGTGGTAGTTTTCCCCTGTAATTTGGTTGAAATAAAGCTCTACCTCGAAGGGCACACAATAGATTTTTGAGTTGTCGCCATTGTCGACTTGTCAAGCCACTACAATGAAATAAAAGAATATATGGAGATTTTTTTTCAATCTCTTGGGCTTTTTTTCGTATAACGATTTGTTTTATTAGCATAGGATCATTATTATTATTTTTTTTCTAGTTCCTTTTCTCCCTATTTCTCGGCATACCTTGGATTTAAATAAAATAAGTGATGCCGGGTTTTTTTTCATATCAAAAAAATGCCATGTTTGTCGATATGATTTATATTTCATGAATAATAAACCGCATAGCACAGGTAGTGGAGATGAGGTCAACCTTGCGCCGTACTACACAACAAATTTGTTAAGGCCTTATTCTTTCTAAGCAGCTGCCTTACGTATTGGCATCTTTGACAAAAGGATCACTGGGGCTATATTTGTCTTGAATTCGTGGATAAAAGATCATATTCGCTGCTTCGAATAGCAGGAGGATCCCTGGATGGAGATATGTACCGCGTAACAGAAAAATATTTTTTATTCGAACCTCGTCTCTTCAGTGATACTAATTGGTCCTTCTTGCTTTTTCGGACCTTCGACCGAGAGCAAAGGTTCAGCCCCGAGCCCCATATTCCAGTCTATTTCTGCGATAAAAGCATTTATGCGTTTTCTGATAATGAAACTGAAACCTGCATGCTTCGTCCCGCCGCGCTCTTCGGCCTCAAAAAAAGTAGATTGAATCTCTTAATTATCCGCCAAGGTACCTGCGCTGGCCGAGCTATTTAACCTTTTCAGTTACTCTGTATTCTTGTATGAAAGCCCTGTCGTCATTACCAAATACTATGCCCCTGCTATTTTTTTCCATTTCCCAAAAGGTTCTTATAGAATTACAATTTACTTAATGGGTGTTTTTTTGTTTCGTACAAACAAGGTGTTATTTTATGACATTTTTTTATTTGAGAGGACCAGAACAATAGCTACCTGCCCTTCTCGAAACGGGCAAAAAAGGAGAGTAGCCTAACCTTTATAGCATAAATAGGCCACCGCCCAGACGAGCTGCGGATATGACAAGGGAGCGCTATATTCTATATATATGATGATTCATAAGATTTATTCTTTCGATATTTAATTAAGCTTCGAGTCTGAGCAATAACAAAGGTGTACTTCGTTCGGCCTGCTTTGTTCCATTTCATAGTGGGACTTCTGTTCCATATTACTGGTTATACGTTATACAGTAGAAAATCCCATCATCACCGCTATGAAATGTACCTGCCCGCGGCGACAAGAGCAAAGACAACAGCCGGCCTTTTACCAGTCCAGTTTATTTTCATAATCAAGTATCTATTGTTTTTATAGAAGGTCTTTGCGATCATGGTATTAGTTATTTCTAGTATCCTTCCACACTACAGTTAGGGTCATCAAGACTGAATAACATTTGCTTTTTTTCTTTCGTATTTAGGGCTTCGCTTTCTAAGGCGATAATAAAAGGCATATAAGCTTTTACTATAACATTGCCATAGGCATACGCTACAGAATGCTTATAGGCTCCTAAAAAGACACATACAAAAAGAAGAATAACGATATATCACCTGGGACGATGTATATAAATGCTCCTCCAACTCCAAATAAAGCTGAGATTTCAGAAAAGAAGGCAGGTAAATAACTCCTCAAATAGTCCATGGGCCTACTAGGTACTCTGATACCAAACCGTGAATTGAGGTCACTTCAGTTGTTAAAAGCCTTTATTTACGTGACATTTACTCTATCTGCAGCGTATGCTTCTTGTATTATCTATGCTAATCTCTTCGAGGGGCTTATTAATTTATTTAAACAATTTTCTAGATTCGTCTTCACGACAGTTCAATCATTTTTTACAGAAATGCTCCATTTTGAATGAAATAATACGGAGAACTTTATCAGTTTTAATAGGAGTTGAAGTCGCATCGCCTCCCATGTATCCATACCAGACTTTTTGTACGATACATGGGCATAAATAGCAGTGAAGGCTAAGCTTGTGGTAAAATTATTTATATGGTCAATTGTTGGTTTAGTCGCATTTGCGGCTATGGTCAGATTACTGCGTCCCTATGCTTTGCCATTGCCAGGTTCGTAGGCTAAAAAGATTAAAGGAGCACGATTTAGAAGAGGATTACACGTATTCGTTTTACGAAAGTGTCAAGGGAATATTTGGTCACTGTGTCCCTCTTTATTTTCTGGTGCTGCACGCCGCCCCAGACCGCGGGGCGGCTTGGTTTATTGTGGATGGCTCGACGGCTGCAGAAAAGAAACTACAGATCGAAATGCTAGATTTGTGGCAAGACGTAGCTCCAAGCCAAGGGCGCGGTTATCCGAAATTAATAATACCTTAGAGGGACACAGTGATGAGGGAAGCGAAGAAAAGCTCTTCATCGATCTCGTCCAAATATTTCAAGCGCAATTTATCAATAGATTTGGGTTGGGTTTCTTTGTAATTTCCCATGAAAATAGAAATGAATAAGCTCTCTTGAATAATAACAGGCAAATATCATAAAAGCTGAGCTTGTCGGTCAATTCTATGATCTGACCATAATAAATTATGACTTGACCAAATAAAAAAAACCCATGATAACTAATATAAAATAAAAACTAGTAGTAAGAAATATATAGAATGTTAGCATTGAAATTGAATACAAAGAAAATAAAGTATTTACAACTT